CGGGGGAACCCCGATATAATACCCCCGCGAAGCGGGGGCATTTATCCCCCCCTTCGGGGGGGATATAATCTCCCCCCCCCCCGCTTCGCGGGGGGGGGTTATTTTATAATGGAATATATCCTTTTGGACATGTTGATTTAGAAAACTTACCTGAAAAAGAATCTAATATTCTTGATAATTGACATAATGAAAATCCTCTTCGTAGATACAATATGGAAAAAGAATTATTAAAAGATATGAAAATAGATATTATTGCTTTATTATTTATATGTGAGAAATTACGTAATAAATTAATATTGCATTTTGATATTAACTTAGTTAAAATGACTACAATATCTAAATTAGCATTAACAATATTTAAAAATAGATATCCTCATAATTATGAACAAATTCCATTGATAAAGAATAAGACTGTATATAACTACTTAAAAGAAGCATTCTTTGGAGGTTATACTCAAGTATTTAAACCTAATGGAAAAGATTTAAAATATTACGATATAAATTCTCATTATCCAGCTTGTGCCTTGGGAGATATACCAACAGGAGAATATTTCTTCACTCAATTTCCTAAAATCGACTATGAAGATAAACCTATGAATTTAATGGGAGTATATTCAGCATTAGTACATATACCAGCTACTGAAAAGTATCCTATATTACCAGTTAGAATAGATAATAAAGTTATATATCCAGTTGGAACAATCTATGGTTCATGAACTAATATAGAATTAGATTATGCCCATGAAAGGGGATATAGAATAACTATAATGAGTGCTATACTTTTCCAATCTAAATCATCTGATATATTACCCCCCGCCCGAAGGGCGGGGGGGATGATAATATCCCCCTTGATATATAATAAATATGAATATGGAACATAAAAAAATATACAAATAAAGGTATATATATATACATAAATATAAATATGGAATATAAAATATATACATAATAAAGAGAAATTAAATAACGGACGGTCATTGACAGTATCCCCAAGAATGAATATATTATATTATATATTATATATTTTATTTTTCAAGGATGGTCTAAATACCATCAGAAAGTCGGTTAAATAATAAAACCCCCCCCCAAAGGGGGGGGGGTTAATTATATACAAATACGATTAATTAAATATAAAATAGTATATAATTACTAGAAAGAGACTTTTTTAGGAGGTTATACTCAAGTAATTAAATCTATAAATAAAGATATTAATGCCGGCCGAAGGCCGGTATCGCCCCGCGAAGCGGGGCAATATTCCCCCCCGCCCTACGGGCGGGGATGAAAATAACCCGCCCCTTTAGGGGCGGGATATATGCCCTAAGTAGGCCGGGATTATGTTATTAATTCTCATTATTCTGCTTATGTATTAAATTATATATCCAAATGGATAATACTTTTTATTAAATATGGGGCCCATTATAATATCTCTTTAGATATAAATACCCCGCTTCGCGGGGGGGTATATGATGGGGGGGCCGTAGGCCCCCCCATTATTTATTAAATATGGGGAAGGGGGCCGAAATATATCCCCCGAAGGTGGGCTGTTTATTCTATTATCCCTACTTATAATTTTATTTTTTTTTGTATTATAAGATTTTAATATATGAATATATATGAAGAAATTTGAATATATTAAAAAAATAAATATTAGTTTATATGTTGAGATTGATAAGAAATAAAATTAGTATCATTTTGGATAAAATCTATCTTAGGTAATTGTATTTTACTTACACCTGATTTATTTTTAGGATTATCAATTATTAAAAGACCAGGTAAATTATTACGATCATAGTTAAATACCCCCCGCTATGCGGGACCGGAGGGGGGGGATATATATTTAACATATATATTAAATAATGGGGGGGGCCCCCTATCATATTCCCCGCCTAAGGGCGGGATAATAAAATTTAAACTATTGTTGGATTAATATATTATTTTTATAAACAAAAGGTTTAGTATCAATTCATTTATTATTAGAATCAAAGATTTTAATTCTTTTATCATAATTACCTGACAAGGTAACATTAATATTATGTATATCAACTAAACCTTCACTAATATGTTTAGTAGAAAGATTAGTAATACTCTTAATAGAAAGCCCATTATATAAATTATTAAAATCATCATAAGATAATTGGGGGCTTACGGCCCCCCTAATCATCACCCCCTTCGGGGGTGATCATTTATTAGAAAGTCCTTTATTAACGATTTTAGTAGAACCGTCTTTATTTAATAAATAATAAAGTTTACCAGAGATAAAGAAAGCTTTTTCAATAGTGTTTACTAATTTAAAATCACCTAATCTATTAGAAATTAGTTTATCAGGTAAAGGCTTATTAATAACAATGCTATCAGTATCACAATAAAAGATATCAATGTTTTGAGATTCAAGTTTATGTATTAATTTTAATAATCTTAATCTAGCCTCAGCATTAATAAATAATGTAGTTATAATAGAAGTAGCTTTAATAAGACGCCCCTGGTTAATTTCCTTCATTAATTGATTATATTCATAATTATTTATATATTTATTTATGTCAATATTATTATCAATTAATAAATTTAGATTAAAAGATCTTTCAATCTCAAACATAAGAGATTCTTCTAAATTATAAATAGATGAAACTTTATGACCTAAGGTTAATAAATTGAATGAGTTAATATCTTTTATTATCATAGTTTCATCATATAAATTATAACTTAATTTAACAATAAGATTATTAAGCATAGATTTATAAAAATATCTATCAAATCCTTTAGATATACTTTTATTATTATACATAGTATTTACATAGTCTTTAAATATAGAATCATTTTTATTAGTATAAAGTAAAGCATTTATAATAGTAATTTTATATCCTCTTTCTAAAGCGTAATCAAGTTCAATACTACTTCAATACCCTTTAATTTTACCTACAGGATATATGATACCTTTTTCAGGATGTCTAACAGGTAAAATAGGATATTTTTCTGTTAAGGGTATTTCAACTTCAGCTTGATAAATTCCTAATAATGATTCATTAAAATCTTTATAATTCATATTATTAAATTCATAATATTTAAGATAACCTGTAGGTAACATACGTATAGAACTAGCAGGATAATGAGAATTAATATCATAATAATATAGATTATTACCTATAGGTTTAAATACTTGGGTATAACCTCCATATAAAGCTTCTTTCATATAATTATAATAAATTTTATTTTTTATAATTGGTATTTTATTATATAAATCTTTAAATGATTTAATATAAACTTCTAAAGCTAATTTAGATACAGTATATATATTTTTTATATTAATATTATAATTAATATAAACAAAATATCTTAATCTTTCAACTATATATAATAATAAAATAAGATCTTTTTCTAAGTAGTTTAATAAACATTCCTTTAAATAAAATTTATTATTATTTTGAGCTTTAAATTCAATATAATCTTCTATACTTTTAAAATATTTAGAATCAGGCACAGGACCTATATAATTAATATTATTTATTGTATTAAATTCGTAAGGAAATATACCTTTATTTTCAGGTAATTTAAATAAAGAGGTAAGTTTATTTAATGATGAGTTTAATATTAAGTAACTATCATTTAAAGTTATAGAGTATTTAATCTTGTCAATAATAATAGAGATATTAATACTTATTATATTTATTTTATTAGATAATAATTTTATAATAAAAGGATTATCTTTATTTAATTCATTATATAAGCACAATTTATCTAATATATATATACTATCAAAATTACTTAAATTATGAGCATAAAAGACGTAATTATTATATGATTTTAACATTGTCATTATACAATCTATAATTATTTTATAAGATAAATCATTATAACTAGATCTCCCGCCTCCGGCGGGCATATTACTTTCATTTTCTATATGATCATATATACTAAATAATTTTAAATTAACATTATCATGATTATAAGATATCTCATTATCAACACGATTTTTTTTTTCAAAATCTTTAAAAACACCAAAACCTATAGCTACAACAAATGATTCAGTATCTATTTTACAAGTTTTTATATCTAAAGATCCTATACGTAAATCTGTTTGCTTATGTTTACCTATCTTTAATGATTTTAATTTATCATCTTTTATTATAAAATCAAGGTCATCCTTTTTAGATTTTTTAATTGATGGTTTAGTTATTAAATTAGAAGCATATAACTTTTTATAATTTAAATCATAATATATCTGTATATCTATATTATTAAAATTTCAAATTATTTTTTTATTTTCAATAACAATGTTAAAAGAAAATAACATTTTAGTCTCATTTTTATCATTATATCTTAATAAGTAATATTCTTCACTATTTTTAACCTTAATTAATATATATTTAATACCCTTATTTATACTATAAGCATATTTATAATATTCTAAATCAGACTCCTTATAATTACCTTCTATACTAGTTTTGATATTAACTAATAAATCACTTGATAAAGTATTTATAGAACTTTTAAATTCTATAGGAAATTTAGGTATTATATTCATTAATTTATGAATATATAACCCATCTATATCACCTTTTTTTAAAGACATAGTATTTTCTTTTTTATCACCTACAAATAAATTAGCTCTTTCATTATAGTTTAATACTACTTCTAAAAAATTTATATTCTCCATATCTGAATTATACTCTTCTAATAAATCATTTAAACATATATTAACTTCTTTAAACCATTCTTGACAGAACTCTTTATTAATTTCTTCTAAATCTATAAGTTTAACATTAGATAAAGTAACATCATGGCTTATTCCTGGTTTATCAGAATAATTAATTCTTATATAACCACTTAGATATTTATAATTAATAATATTGTCATTTTTAATAAATTCTAGTAAACTAGAATAAAAATCTTCAAAATTTCATTCACCTAGTGAAAAAAATAATTTATAGCCATTAAAGCTATTTTTATATCTTTTAAAATTTAATTGGTTTTTCATGTTCTTTTTTTTTATCATACCTTTGACGAATACACTTCTACTATAAAAAGTTTGTTTTTTTATCGAAGCGATTATTCCCCGTCCTTCGGACTGGGCATCTTAAACTATATAATACAATATTTATATTTTAATTAAATGATTTAAAATAAATCATAAAAATTTTATAAATGCCCGCCCACCTTCGGTGGGCGGGTATCCCCCCCTCCTATGGCTTTCTTAATAATAAATGCCCGCCCACCTCTCTAAAAAAAAACATATTATTAGCATGTTTTTTTTCAGGTGGGCGGGTATCCCCGTCCTTCGGACGGGCATTTATACCATATTTTTATTTATACTACCCATATTTATTTATATTAACCCCAATGAACCATATTTTTAACTTATATATGATTTTATATCTAATTTAGTAATAATTTTGGGTCAGGTATTAAAAATAAGGAGGGATATCTACGGCTGGATTTCATATTTGTTAAATTAATGAACCCTTTATAACTTATCTATTTTATAACTTTTTATATGATAAATATAAATACCATAAATCTATATAAATCTATAATGCCCGCCCACCTTCGGTGGGCGGGATAATAGGGGGCCTACGGCCCCCCCCTTCCCGCCCAAAAAAAAAAAGATAAGCTTATCTTTTTTTTTATATTAGGGCGGGATAGATAAATGGTTGTTTAAATTTTATATCTTATTTTTTAAGATATTATATATATATGAATATATGCTCGTCTATTGACGGAAAATATAGTGTATAATACACTATTTGTTCTTATCGGATAAATTTATTCTATTATAAGAATAGGTGATTTTATTCTGGTTATAAACATATAATTAATGCCCGCCCACCGTAGGTGGGCGGGTATCCCCGTCCTTCGGACGGGCATTAAATATAAGATAAATATGGGGCCCGAAGGGGCCCCATCATCATACCCGCCCCCTTCGGGGCGGGATATATGTTTATTGTAAATATCTTTTTTATTATATTATTTACCCCTCAAATTAAGATCCTCATCAATAACATATTATGTATATAAATAATCATAAAATATCTAATACATGTAAATATAAAACAGTAGTTTCAGCAAAAACATGGCTATTATTAGTAAAATCATAATTATAAACTCTTCAAGTACATAAGCTTAACATTGCTAAGATACTAACCATGTGGACACCATGAAGTCCTGTTAGTGCAAAGAATGTAGACCCGTATACACTATCTGAGATTGTAAATGGTGCATACATAAACTCTAAGAATTGTAAAATTATAAATATAAAAATTAATAAAGTTGTAAAAATAAATCCATATAAAGTATCATTTCTATTACTATTAATTAAAGCATGATGCCCCATAGTTATAGTAACTCCTGAAGCTAATAAAACAATAGTATTTAATAAAGGTAATTCATTAGGAGATATTGCCTCTATACCCGCAGGTGGTCAAGACATTCCTATTTCCATAGTAGGATTTAATGATGAATGTAAATATGCTCAAAATAAAGAAGCAAAAATTAAAATCTCACTAATTACAAATAAATAAAAACCTTGAGTTAAACCATTTTTAACAGCTCTAGTATGATCTCCTAAATATGTACTTTCTGCTATAACATCTTTAAATCATAATGTTAAAACATATGTTAAATTAAATATATTAATTAAAATATATATATTATTATTTATATAACTATGTGCAGTTAAACCTATACTTATTGCTAAATTCATTAAAGCAAAAGAAGTATATAATGGTCATGGTGATGGGCTTACTAAATGAAAAGGATGTAATTGAATATAACCTCTTATTGAATTCGTCATTTTTTTTTTTTGTAAAATATTGATATATAAAAATTTGGGTTGAGCTAAATTGGAATTGAACCAATATGTATTACTTAAAAGGTAATTGTCTTAACCATTAGACTATTAGCTCATAATTAGATGATTAGGGGGGCCGTAGGCCCCCTATTATCCCCCCCCCCCCGCTATGCGGGGGGGGGATATTAGTCTAAATTTTAATTTGATTAAAACTTATAAAATATATGCCTTCGGAAAGAATTGAACTTACACCAGTCGCGCTTCAAGCGAATGCTCTACCATTTAAGCTACAAAAGCAATACAAGAGCAAGTAGAATCGAACTACTATAACATGTGTTGAAGACATGGACTTTACCATTAAGTGATACTCTTATGATTTATTAAATATTTAGGTCATATAGGAATTGAACCTATGGCTCAGTTGTGTAAGAACTGCGATTTTACCACTAATCGAATAACCTTATATATGAATAATTAAATCTTCATATTATCTTAATGCCCGCCCACCGTAGGTGGGCGGGTATCCCCGTCCTTCGGACGGGCATTAAGATATGTGGGTATATATGAATATATATATGACTAAATTAGTCAAGAAAAAATAACTGATAAAAAATTAGGGAGAACCTAAAAATTAAACAGCGTATAATAATAAGAAAGCGATCATTAAAGCGAATAATCCACATGCCTCAGCTAAAGCGAATCCTAAAATTGCTTGAGGGAATAATGTAGAACGTAATGAAGGGTTACGTGATGTACCGTTAATTAACGCTACGAAAACTAAAGCGATTGCTATTGAACTTCCTCCTAAAGCTAATGTAGATATACCTGCTCCGATGTATTTTGCTGCTAATACTAATTGCATTATAATAATTAAATCATACCTTTGATAAATATACTTCTACTATGAACTATATAATAAAAAATAAATATCTTTAACCTTAAGATAAAAAAAAATACAATAATTATCAGGGGGATTATCCCCCTGATGATCATCCCCCCCTTCGGGGGGGATAATTATACCCCCCCGCTTTGCGGGGGGGGGGATTATAATATATATCTATATATTTAATTTTATAATCTCTATGAATGCCTCATTATTTATTACAGTAATCTACCTTAAATATTTTGCTATTATAATATCCGCCCCCCTTCGGGGGGCTAATATAAGGGCCCCCGAAGGGGGCCCATATTAACTAGGGCCGGGGGCCCTTATATTTGGGAGACCCCTACTATTATATCTTATATTTATCTCATATTTATTTATGTTTTATATATATACTCGATTAAATATAACCTTTTTATAAGTTATATATGCCCGCCCCGAGGGGCGGGCATATATTTAGAACCTATAATATAGCTCATCCCCCCTTTGGTATATATAAGTGGTAATAAACCGATCTGAAAATATATGAATATATATGAAAAAAATTTATCTCATTAATAAATGAGTAAATTACGGCTCTAAGGTATAATTAATAATATATATAAATTTAGCTATTTAAAGCATAAATGTTATATAAAATTATAAATATACCTTTAAATAAATGTTATTTATTTAACTGGAGCTATTAATACAGGTAATTCACTAAATGTGTGATACTCTGCAGGTCTTGTTAAAATTAACTCTAAGTCTGAATCTCTAGTATTTCTAGTTAAATTAGATTCTAAAAAGTCTGGAGTTACTTGAATTTCTTCAACTTCATTCTCACCATTTTCTAATTGTATTTGTACACTTCTTAAACCTACTAATACTGATATTATTGATATAGCTGAACCTATACTACTAACATAGTTTCAACCTACAAAAGCATCAGGATATTGTGGTATACGACGAGGCCAATAAAAACTCAGTAAATACCTTAATGGTATAAAATTTATTAAAATATTAACTGAGTATATTTGTTAAATATCTCAAATTAAGGTACCTTAATGCCCGGCCTACTGCCGGGTATCCCCCCCCCCCCGCGTAGCGGGGGGGGTATTTAAAATATTTTTATTATCTTTTAAATAATAATTCTATATATTCCCCCGCCCGCAGCGTAGCTGCGGGCGGACTATATAGTTCAGACTATGTCATTATCTAATATAACACAAATAAAGTTATAATATCCCGGCCGTAGGCCGGGCATTTATTAGATATTGGGCTCTCTTGGATAAATTATTGTTAGTTTACTCATTATCTAGTCGTTGAACGTTCATATAACTTAATTTTTTAACTATTTATATGCTTCGATGCAAATTGTCTTATATTTAAGATTTTCTTGCAATTCACCCAATTATAATATTATGATTATAATATATATTTATATATGGACCCTTGTTAAGAGGTATATATAGATATATTTCATAATAGTTATATTTAAGGGACACCTAAAAATATATCCCGTTTAAACCTAAGAAATGCATAGGTAAGAAAATTAAATTTACGGAGATGAAAAGTAATCAGAAATGTATTTCTGCTCAAACTTTATTATATTGTAATCCGAACATAGATGGTCCTCAGTAATAGTAACCACCTACTAAACTGAATAAAGCTCCCATAGATAATACATAATGGAAATGCGATAATATTTAAAATCTATAATTCCCCCCCGCCCACTTTAAGTGGGCGGGTTTTTAATATACCCTTTAGATGGATATTATACTCCTTTCGGGGAGTGGCGATATTATTAAATTATTATATAACTATATTAATGCCCCGCTTCGCGGGGCCATATATGCCGCTCAAAGGTCGGAAATAGATAAAAATATTTGGACTATATATTCATACAAAAACTAAAAAAAGCATAGGTTGATATCGCCCCGCTTAGCGGGGCAATTTATATATAAATAAGGAAAATATATCTTAGATATTAATGCCCGCCCACCTTCGGTGGGCGGGGTATGGGCCCCGAAGGGGCCCATATTTACCTTATTAAATTATAATATAATAATATCTTATTAAAATATAATAATATCAACTATTAAATCTTATAAGTTAATAAATTTTTATTTGCTTCTTTTTTTATATATATAATGTATGATTGATGTATAGTCTCTGAGAATATATAAATAAACCTCAAATAAAAATAAGTGAGGCTTTATAAATTCTGCGGATAATATATTTGAACTATAGAAGTATAGTTACAAGTTAAAAAATATGAGAAATATAAAATAATACCATCGCCCCGCTTAGCGGGGCGATCTGACTAAATTAGATATATAATATAGGAACCGTAGGCTCCCATAAATAATGGGGGGATATTACATAACCCCCCCCCGCTTCGCGGGGGGGGATATATTTATCATTTTAATACCTAATACTAGGTTATATTATTTTGACTATTATTTGTAGGCCTCTAATAAATGATGGGCCCCCGAAGGGGGCCCATTATTATATCCCCCGAAGGGGGATATATTATTTATTTTATATATAGAAATGTAAAAAAAATAATAGTAAATATAAACTTAAAAATATATATTCCCGCATATTATCAATTTCATTAAATAGGCCCCGCCCACCTTCGGTGGGCGGGCCCCATATATATATAATAAAATATATATGGGCCCGCCGAAGGCGGGCCTATTTATTCGGGCCATTTTATTGACCAACAACGTAATACGTTAAATTACATTTAATTAAAATAAAATTAATTAAATAAAATAATTTGGACTATATCTTTTAAAAAGTAAGTCTATTAAATAAAAAATATAAAAGATCACCCCCTTCGGGGGTGATGATATATACCGCCCCTTTCAGGGGCGAGAAATAATAGATGCCGGCCGTAGGCCGGTATTGACCCCCCCCGTTTCGCGGGGCCAATAATTTACTAATTAACACAACGTCTAGTCTCTACATAGTAAATAAACAATAGGCCCGCCGAAGGCGGGCCCATATATACTAAATATAAATGGGATATATTCTTTTAAATTTTAATGTATATATATAAACATATATTTTTTTTATAGTTTATCTCTAAAGAGATATAATAATGGGCCCCCGAAGGGGGCCCTTAATTTAAAAGATAAGTATATATATTGTTTATAAACTTACACGGTATTAATTTTAATATCCGTAATATGGTTGCGTTCAGAAACCAATATTAAAACCTTCACCGTTAGCTATAATAACATTTGTTTTTAAATATTATAACCAATATAAAAATTATAAAAAAACATACTTAAAATATGTTTATTTTTATGGGGCATATAAAGTCAATATCTATTAGATATTGAAAACCTCTTATAGGCCCGCCGAAGGCGGGCCCATATATATTTTTATATTTTTGAAGTGTGACATCAAGACACTTGATTTAATGCTCGACTCTAGGCCAAGTATCCCCCGCCCACCTAAGGTGGGCGGGTATTAATGTTTATAATATATATATATTATAGATATATATAATAATAATAAATAAATATAAGAAAAAATAAATGAAAAAACATTTATGGGTAGAAAATAAAATCTCGCTATATAAAATCCCCCCCCCCCCGCTTGCGGGGGGGGGGTATCCTTCGGGCGGGAAATTAATTAAATATCTGAAGGTTTTTGATTTTTATATCATAATTTATGGGAGAGTTTCTCTCCCATATAATACCCCGCTTCGCGGGGCATTTATCCCGCCCCCCTGAAAGGGGGGCGGGATATAATCATCCCGCCCTACGGGCGGGATAATGGGGGGGCCGTAGGCCCCCTAATCATCAAGATGAAATCTTGATAATTTATCGGGGTTCCCCCGATATAATCATGGGCCCCCTAAGGGGGCCCATAATTTATATAATTTATATTTATTACCTAATAAAGGATATAATTTAAAATGATTATTTAATTTATTTAAACTATGTTTATTAATAATAAGTAAATTATAATCATGCCCGGCCGTAGGCCGGGTATCTGAAATCTTCCCTTTTGATGTTTTAATTAAAGTATCTATAGTTTTTTCATTAAAAGCTCCTTTGGGGGATACCCGCCCACCTTCGGTGGGCGGGCATTTTATATTTTCTAAATATAAATTAATAGCTTTTAATATATATATATCTTTAATATTATTAATAATAATTTTATTATTACCTTTTATATTTTTATATTCACTATTAATTTCTAGATAACCAGATAATCAACTAGGAAAATAATAAGGTATAAATAATTCATGACCCGCCCGCAGCGAAGCTGCGGGCGGATTTATAGTATTTAATGGATTATTATCAAAAATAGAAGATAAATATAAGTTTTTCTTATTAAGTAAATTATATTTATTATTCTTTAATTTAATAAATTCTTTTTTAGAAATATAAGAATTATCATTAATAAAATTCTTAACAAATTCTAATTGACATAATTTATAAGATGATAATAAAGGATATTTAGCTAAAATAATAAATATTTTAGATAAACCAGATCTACTTGAAACAACCCATGTTACATAATTATGCCCACGGGTATTGGAATTTTTTTCAATAATTTTATTACCATCTATATATTTTATTAATAAATCTATTAAATAATTATTATATTCATTATTAATTAAAGATATAATTATTCTTACACGTTTCTTATTAACATTTATATAATCTACAGTTATAATACCTTTAGCTTCTAATAAACCTACAAAAAATTGTTCAATATAATCTTTTATATTTAAAAGCCCGGCCGTAGGCCGGGTATTTTTTTTAGACTCTACATTTGATGTATCTTTATTTTCCACATTCTGTGATATTTGATTTATATTTATGCCTGCTTGGATATTTATATTTTTATCTTGTTCTTTTATTCCCCCCGCTTCGCGGGGGTATTTCATTTTTTTTCCCCTTTTTGATTCTTTTATATATATATATGGGGCCCGCCCACCGAAGGTGGGCGGGGCCAATTTAATTTGACATATATATATTAATATTATACCCGATGTTATCGCCGGGATTAATATCATTATTATTATTATATTATTTTCTAATATTTTATTTATATATTTAACGATTTTATTCGTATCATGGAACGCGACATCTATAGAAGCATTAGATAACATAACTCCTGTTACTTTATTGTTTAAATACAATTAACATTTATAAAATTTATAAGTTAATCATAAAATAAATAAAATTTTTATTATTTTTAAAGGTTAAATTAAATTTATAATATAAAAAGATATTATAAGATAAAAACCATAAAAAAATAAAAAGGACTATATCTTCACATAAAAAAACATACCGGCCTATGGCCGGGCATTATTAGTTATGAGGATCACGTATAGTCTCTAAGGATCCTACTTAGAAACATAAAATATAAGCCCGCAGCATAGCTGCGGGCAAATAATATATATTATCTGTTGGTTTCCTGCTGATTATTCTTATTATATATTTTTTATTAACCGACCAAAAGCCGACATATATATAACATAATATGATCACCCCCCCCCGGAGGGGGGGGGGGATATGATTATAGAATTTCCCAGCATATAGTGATCTTTTTATGGTGAACTAACAGGTTATTAATCCACCTATTGTAAATAAGAATAAGAAACCTAATGCAAATAACATAGGTACTGCTAATCTTACTTCTCCTCCATAAATTGTTGCTCTTATTAACCTTAATCATTTCAGATTCTGTTATAAATAATATAACTAGCTAGTTAAATAAATCAATAATAAATCTATAAAATATAAAATTATTATTGTTAAAGTTTTATATTAATAATATATATATATATATGGCCCCGCTTCGATAAAAAAAAACATACTTCTTAAAAGTATGTTTTTTTTTATATGCTATACTTATTGAGAATATGCCCCCGCCACGCGGGGGGTTATATTAATCATAATAACCCGCCCACCGTAGGTGGGCGGGCATATATCTCCCACCTTATTAATTTTGGGGGTTATAAAACTTAAAACCATTACTGGTTATTGGATTAAACCTTAAATAATCATATTATATTTCTTAATAATGACATATAACTTAGATTATCAATGAGCGTCTAATCTCTACACTTTTACATATAAAATTTCTATATATATGATTTAGCTCGTCGATTGACCTATAATTATTACTTATTTTAATTATAGGTTTTCCCACGAATTTGCCCATTTCTATGATATATTTTTTCATAGTTTGTTGAACAGCTTAAATAAAATCTTGCTAAAGGATTTAAATTTATTCAACTAAATAGAGTAGAATCTCTATAATAGTACAATATATATATTTAAGTACTAAAATATCAAAGCTCTCTCCGAACCCAGCGAGATAGTTACCTATCACTAGGCTCTCCAACACCATGTGGTTTCATTGATGAAATTTTACAATCATGTGGGCCCCCGAAGGGGGCCCATAATTACCTTTTAATATATCCCCCTTCGGGGGATTATCATCCCCCATAAAAAAATTGATGGCCGGCCTGCTTAGGGCTTGTTAAGAAGAATCAATTTTTTTATATAGTAGGGCGGGGGATAATATATCGGGGGAACCCCGATATTATCATGGGGGCCCATATTTATAACAAAACATATCATATAGAATATAATGATATCATAGTGATATTTAATATCTTAAGTGTAGACATTATAGAGGATTTGTACTTTTATAGTCATTTAAGTAATTAAGGGATAGATATGATAAGTAACTAATGAAATGATAAAATAAGGATTACAAGTCATATGCCCGCCCACCTCTCTAAAAAAAAACATATTTTTAGCATGTTTTTTTTTCAGGTGGGCGGGCTAATAGGGGGGCCCCCCATTTCCATTATTCCGTTCTTATATTCTCTCCTCATATATCTTCATTAAGATTTATATTTTAAATATCTTTACATGTTATGTTATATACCTGTATAGATATAATTTTTACTAAAAATAACTTTCTTTAATTCAAGAATTCTTTTCCTTGTAAAAGTATTTTTATCTTAATTATCTAGGCCTATAATTTTAAATCCTCTATTATGATTAAAAACATTAAAAAAGTATGTTTTTTTTTTATGTGATATATATTTAAGGTTTTAATTATAAAATTTCTTATACAATGTTTAACAAATATAAGGGCCCCCGAAGGGGGCCCTAGATTATATGGGCCTCCGGCCCACATATTGCAAATACCTTGGAATTAAACTTCCTGTAGTAATACAACTACGGTATTTGATTTATTGTTTCTCATGATATATAACCTAGTACCATTATAAGGTACTAAGTGTTTAGCTTCCTTCATTAACAATGAACTGTTAAATTCATTAATTACTACGAAGCCTCTGCCATCTCCTTAAAATTAAGAAGACTTCACCGGTAGCACACAAAACGTTACCCGCCCATAAAAAAAAACATAAGCTTATGTTTTTTTTTATATTTGGGCGGGTATATATATTTTTCCCATAGTATTTTATTTGTGAAAAATAATATTTTATATAAGGATATCCTTTTGATGTATGTCCTTAATATGTTAAGTAATGTATTAACTTTATTAATTGAGTCACTACTATCGTAAATATTCACCGAAGTAGAGTTAATAATATCCTGTAATTGTGAGTATCAAGATATGGATGGATATATCCCAAAACATCTTAGATTTCAGTAATTCAACTTATTCCTTATATAAAAACTAGCATTCAAGCCTATCTTGGTTCTGATAATATAATATCAGCTCACATAATACCTCATTGCTCTTTTATATACATGCTATTGTCCCTCTCCACTTACGTTTATAAGGTAAGTATATCTGCTTTCTATTGACTCAATATTATAGGTTGTTTATAAATTAAACAACAATTTTTTGTGTACCCGAACGGTCGCCCATATTTTTATACCAGTTGGTACAGCAATTACCATTGTGAAATAGTAGATTAATCCTCTTTAAATTTTATATAACTTTACATAAATATCCCCGCCCACCTGAAAAAAAACATGCTAAAAATATGTTTTTTTTTAGTGAGGTGGGCGGGATATATATAATGAGATATTATATAAATTAAAAGCTTAATTAAAAAACCTTTCCCGAACTATACGTGCTACTTTCATAGCATATAGCTCTCCATTATATATATTTATATATAACTAGATTCCTTCATTACATTTAATAAAAAGATATATCTAAATATCTATACGTTATAAAACTTGTTTATTATTATAATTACTATGAATCTTCCGTTAACCTAATACTTTCGATATTAGGTCAATCCCAAATTCTTCTTAAACTTAAATATATATTTACTTAGGTTATAATTTTATATTTTATTGTATTTTCCTATATATAATCAGCTACTATTATATATCAATGTTATAAATATAAAATAAATATAACCATATAAATCTTAACTCAGGGATGAAATTAAAATTCCCTTTTTTAGACATGCTGTGGTTAATCTTAAATTACTTTAAGTATCTAAGTCTAATGTTTTACTTCAAAATATAAAAAATCATGAATGATAATCAAAATATAATATGGATATATAGGCCCGCCGAAGGCGGGCCCATATCTAAAATTTAATTTTATATAGATATTTATTTATAAAATAAGGTTCTATTTCTTTTTTTATTTTATTTATTTCTTTATTACTTATAAATATTCTATATTTATATTTATTTTTTATTAATTTAGTTTTTATACCAAATTTTATATATAAAATATTATTTAATAATATATTATCTTTAATATCATAATTATCAGTACATAAAACTAAACCTTTATTACGTCTATAACTATTACTCATAATTAAATGAGCTAAAACAATATAATCAATATGATTTAATAAATCTAATTTTATAGTTTTTTTATTATTTATATACATAATATTTTTTATATCATTTAATATTTTTAAATTACGTGTAATAAATTGAATATCATAAATAAAATAAGATTTTTTATGGCCTACTATAGATTTAACTTTTTTTATATTTTTTGTTTTATAAGGTAAATTAGAACATAAATAAGATATTTCACAAAATATTCATCATATATAATAAAAATGATCACCCCTTCGGGGGTGATGATTATCCTCCCCGGCGTAGCCGGGAGGGAAATTATTTATAGGTTGTTTAAATCCAAAAGATGGATTACTATATTTATGACATTTTATTCATCCATTAGATAATATTAAACCTATTAAAATACTTTTATGATATTTACTTAAAATTAAGGATTTTTTTTCATTAGAAGTAATAATACCCTTTTTTAAATTAAACATAAATTTTTTATTATAGTTAATCTGTAAGGTAGGAATTTGTAAAATCTTTTTATCATTATTTATTTTATCCTCTTTCCCCGCGTAGCTCCCCGCGTAGCGGGCCATATTTCCTTGATAAAAAAAAACATACTTCTTAAAAGTTTTTTTTCATATATCTTGATTAATTTTATATTTGGAAAATATTTGAAGGTGTAATTTATTACACATTAAGTTTAACAATAAAATGGCGCACGTAGCCGATGTGAAATAAGCTCTTGTATCTATATCTAATCCTACTACATACATATGGTGCTAAATATCTATTCTTTTATTTAACCCCCCCCTTCGGGGGGTATATAAAATTATATATTTATGGACTATATCTTATACTTATATGCCTCAAAAATTTTATATCTATTTTTTTTGTTATTGTAGGCAAATATCGCCCCGCTTCGCGGGGCGAATTAAATTTATATTTCTAAAATAATACCCCAAAGGGGCATTAAATGTAATATATAATAATAGAAATATAAAATAAGTATCATCACGAATAGTCTCTGAGGATCCTATATATATATAATTATAAGAATAGGGGGCCGTAGGCCCCCTCTATCAGCCCGCCCACCGAAGGTGGGCGGGCTTATTATAAACATCCCGCCGAAGGCGGGCATATATTTATTAAGTTTCCAGCTGATTGGCATATTTATTTAAATTATAACTATAAAAAGTATTAAATAAATCTAATGCCCCCGCAAAGCGGGGGATAACCCGCCCACCTCTCTAAAAAAAAACATATTATTAGCATGTTTTTTTTTCAGGTGGGCGGGCATTATATGATTCTCAGCTTATTGTGATGTCTATTACCTTATATTCACACATAAGGAAAGCCTTTTCTCGACTTCATACTAAAAATCCTAAAAATCCGATTGATCCCATTGCGTACAACATACCAATTTGTCCGAAGATAGGTTTTTTACTATATGTAGAGACGATATGAGATATTATACCAAAACCTGGTATTATTATAATGTATCTTATAATACCGCCCACCGAAGGTGGGCGGCGATACCCCCCCCCGCAAGCGGGGGCGGGTATTAATTAAAAGGACTATATCTTATTTTTTATTTCCCCCATTATCAATTTTTCATATTTTTATTGATGTATTTTTTATTTTATTTATATCTTCTTTTGTTAATTTTATCTTATTTTGTTTAAGTATATATATTTTTCTTATTAATATATAATTTAAATATTTATATGATACTAAAGGATATTTATTAATATAATTAATTATAAATTTAAATAATTCAAAAGATATAGTTTTATATTCATAATTATAATCCTCAATATTATCTTTATTAGTTGTTGATAAACCTAAATATGATTCATCAGTATTTTTTATATAAGATATATTATTATCATTAGTTAAAGATATAAGTTTATCTTTTTTATTTTCTATAAAATTAGATATATCATTTAATATATTTAAATCTTTATGAATTAAAATAAAATTTAAAGAAAAATCAATATTAGTATCTAAATTATTATCAATATATAATTTATTAATATTTATATTAAAAGAACCTATAGAATCAATAAAACCACATAATCAATGATTATTAAATTTATCATTAAGAATATTCCCATCATCATCAGAAGAATAAATAGATTTATTATCATAATAAAAAGATTTATGTTTATTTAAAAATAATTTACCACAATCTTGTTTAGGATTATTAATTAAATTATTTAATATTTCATTATATTTATTTAAAGTTTTTAATTTATAATTTATTAATTCTAAAATTAATAATAAACCTTTAGTATTAGATATTATAAGATTAGTACCTGATTTATATAATGATTTATTTAAATAATCTTTATTATTTTTAGATGATATATGATTTATATTTTTAACTTTACCATAACCTATTTGTTTTTTTAATCAATAAGCAGCTGAAATATCTTTTATATGTAAATTAATAATTAAATTACTTTTATTATCAAAATAACTATTACCATCAATTAAACCGGCTAAGTAATAACCTAATTGTTCTTTATTATTAGGTCTATATTTATTAGGAACATGTTCAGATATTTTTTTTTTATTTATATAAGATAAATGGCGACCTATGGCTGATATACCCGCCCACCTTTGGTGGGCGGGTATTATAGAAGAATGTATACATCTTTTTATTAATAAATGAGATTTATTAATTTTAGGTGGAAATAAAAAATTATTGCTTATAGTCTCTGAAGAATTAAAATATATATTAGCTAAAATAAGTAAATTTACTAATCCCTCGCAATGAGGATATATTATACTATTATTATTTTTTATTTTAGCTTTGCCCCGCGTAGCGGGGCATAATATTATTTCTTTATATTTTATTTCTTGCTGATTAACTCATATATATAACATTTTTACTTTTTTTTTTCATTTATTTATAGTTTTTCCCCGCGTAGCGGGCCATATTTGTTGAAATTTTAATTTGTATTTATATAAATTCATAATTGAATAAGAGTTATTTTCAGCATATAGCAATATTAAGAGGCATACATATACCTCTGGGTGCTATTATATATATAATAAATAACTTATAAGGTTATAATATTTATATACCCGCTTCGCGGGGCAATACCGGCCGTAGGCCGGTATATATATTATATATATAATATGGACTATGTCTTTACTTATATTTTAAAAATATAAAAATTATATAACCCGCCCACCTTCGGTGGGCGTAATCTCCCCCCCCCCGCGTTGCGGGGGGGGTATTTAATAACTTTTTTTTATATATTTTATATATAAGATATTTCGCATATAGTCTCTGAGATATCTTTATATAAGTAAAAGTATATGGGCCCGCCTTCGGCGGGCCATAGTTATCTGCTAATTATTTTAAGATATAAAATGTAAATTTCTTTCTTATAAATATCCCGCCCACCTTCGGTGGGCGGGGTTAATCATCCCCCCCGCTACGCGGGGGGGGTATAATTAGGGGGCATTATAAATATCCGGGAGGATATATGGCCCCGCGAAGCGGGGCATTAATGTTTATAAAGATAAGAAAATATCTTAATTTAATATTATAACTTTATCTCCCGCCCATAAAAAAAAAGATAAGCTTATCTTTTTTTTTATTTTATTTTAGGGCGGTCATATAAGATAAAAGTAATTAAAAATATATATAATGCCTAATAATTATAGGCTAGGTATATGAAATTATATATATAAATTTTTAGCATATAGCGAAATTTAAATAATAAATTAAATACCCGGCCTACGGCCGGGATACCCCCCCCCCGCAATGCGGGGGGGGTATTATATATTTTAAATATATAAGTAAATTTATTAATTATACCGCTTCCATTAGGAAAAACGGTTTAAAATTTAGGCCACAATTGACCAAAGAATCCTATTAATAGACAGTTATATTGTCATATTTTACGGTATAAACCGATATTTTTTATATCGACTGTACATTAAGCATCATTTCAGATACCCACAAGTGAGCCAGTCTGTAGCGATATCTAATACTACCGACGGTCTTGAGATAAATATTAACTTTTAACCGTATTCACTTGCATCGCAATACTAAAATAGATAAGCCCGCCCTCCTTTGGAGGGCGGGTATTATATAATTATAATTATAATTACACCAGCGGCATTCTTATATATCTATTTATAATATATTATTCCTCTCAGAATAATTTAGTTAATTTTTATTATATTTATTTTCTTATAAGAGTTACATAAATATATTAAATTATGATGCCCGCCCACCTCTCTAAAAAAAAACATATTTTTAGCATGTTTTTTTTCAGGTGGGCGGTATCCCCCCCCCCGCATTGCGGGGGGGTATTATATTTAACTTAAAAAATAAAAAATATAACTATCACTAGATATAAATAATACATCTTAATATATCTACATATTATTAAGATATATTTTATTAATATAGTCTTATTTTTACCTTAAATTAAATGCCCGTCCGAAGGACGGGGGTATTAATTAAGTACAACATTTGCTATATTAATTATTTAGTCTTTTATATAAAGCCCGCAGAGCGGGCTATAAAATTAATTACCCCCCCGCAATAGCGGGGGGGTTTATATATATATATATAACTAATTTATACCTTTATTTCAATTCTTTTAAAATAAATGTTGGTATAGGACAGGATCTCCCCCTGCAGCTACCTCGTAAAAACCAGTATTAAAATTACGGTCCATTAACAATAATGTAATACCTGCTGTTAATACTGGTAAAGAGAATAATAATAATAAAGCTGTAAAGAAAAGTAGAGTCAGCCGTATACAAAATATATGTAGCCATTTAGGCAACATTAATTCTTCTTAGAACTGCTCTCCGAACCGTACGTGATAGTTTCCCATCATACGGCTCTCACTGTTAACATCTTATTTTAAATTCCCGCCCATAAAAAAAAAGATAAGCTTATCTTTTTTTTTATATTAGGGCGGGCATATCTAATTCTTATATTTTAACATTATTTTGTTTTAATTTTTTTCCCTCAAGTTTTTGGTATCTTTAAATAATTTCCCCCCCGGCGTAGCCGGGGAGGATAATCATCACCCCCGAAGGGGGTGATCATTTTTTGGTATCTTTAAATAATTTTTTGTTTCTGGATCTGTTAAATATCTTCCTCATTTTTTAAATGATTTAGCCATAGATTTATATTTATGTTTACGACTTAGAGTCAGAGCACATGATGCTTGTAAATATCAAACTAATGATGATAATCTATTATAATTAGTAGCAAAATTATAATAATTAAGTAGATAATTTATTTTTGAGTTATAATAATTTAATATATCATTATGAGGTTTAACAGTTAAATAACCTAAACCTCAAGGTAAAACGCTTCCATCTTTTTTCCTTTTTAAAATACCTATATCAATATATGATTGAATAATATTTAAAATAGGAGCATTAATTATAATTTTATTATCATTTAAATTTTTACATTTTTTAATATTAGCACCAAGGAAGTTAAATTCTTTTTTTAAATTAGTTATTATAGTTTTATCATTATTTAATTTTAAACCACAATTATTATATAAAAAATCTTTAACTAAATTATTTATATCTAAACAATTTTGATAACTACCAAAAATAAATATTAAAAATTGATCAGCATATCTTATAAAATTAACCCCCCCTTCGGGGGGGAAGATCAACCCCCCCGCTACGCGGGGGGGATTATTAACGGCAGGTCCCATATAATCATGGGCCCCCTTACCTTTTATATAGTTTTTTCTTATATTATCATTCTTATTTACGATAAGGGTATTAATTTCATTAACTATATATTTATCTAATTCATGTAATAATATATTACATAATATATTACTTAGCCCCGCTACGCGGGGCATATTATTTTGTATTATACCTACTTTATTTTTTTTTTTTGTATTATCATTCATTTTTATATCTATTCTTATTATTTTATATATTAAACTTATGAAATTAGGATCTCCTATTTTCTGTTTAATTTTATCTATTAATATATCATGCGATATATTTTCTAAACATTTATTTATAATACCATGTATAACTCAAGTATATTTAGATCCTATTAATTTTATATCTTTAAAAGCAGTATCTGTAGATTTATTAGGTCTAAAACCATGAGAATTAGTTAAGAATAAAGGTTCTCATATAGCTTCAAGAATAGAAGCAACACCAGCTTGAATAATTACATCATTAAGATTATCAATATTTAAGATACTTTTATTATTATCTATTATAGATATTAAATGTCCCCTCGGATCGAGGGGTATAGGTTGATATTTACCAGTAACAATATTATTAGATATATTTTCAAAGTAATTTAAATTTAAACTATTTAATGTTATATTAGACTTAATTTTTAAAGAAGGTTTTATAGAATTATAAGCACCTAATCAAAAATAAGGATCTTTAAATATATCATTTAATTTATGATATTTATTATCATTAGATTTATAAGATTTTAATTTGTTCATAAGAATGTCAGTTAAATCATTACGATTATTAACATTAAGATATAAATAATCATCATCATTATATCTCCTTTTAGAAGATAAAAAATCCCGCCCACCGGAGGTGGGCGGGATATAACTAATAGGTGACCTCTGATTATATTCTCTTTTAAAGTTAATAATATGAGCCATATTAAAAGAACTATACATTCTGATCAAATTTAAGTTAACACTAGTGTTCTTCGGGTAAAATTTATTCATAATATGACCCCGCCCTTTGGGCGGGGATAATAACAAGGATGAGATCCATATTATTTGGTAATTATAAATCATCCTTATTAAATATATATAAATATACCCTACTATAACACCTCCGAATACGTATAATATAAAAATATTATTGACGTTTATTTCCCGAATTTGTATATTTTGTTCTTTTTTTCCCCGGCCTACGGCCGGGTCTGTGTTATTGATTTTAGCTGTTTGCTTATCCCTATTAAGGTATTGTATTTTCAATAAAGGTATCTTATTTTGAGAACCATATTCTTGAGCAATATAGAATATAGCTTTAAGATATATTAGTTTTAATTTATTATGATTAACTAATAAGCTTGTTTTATCTCCTTGATAAGTATCAAATTCATTAACTTCAACATGATCAATTTCTTTAGCAATAAATTTTAAAAGTCATAATTCTTTTACTTTATCGCTTTTATAATCTGCTATACCATATAAAATCTTATTAGGTTTCTTATAGGCGATTATATAAGATTTATATAGATTATTAATAATCCCTCAAAAATATAAAATATTACCCACAAAGTAATATAAAACAAAATATACCCTAGACGGCGCACTAGCTCAAACAAATAAAGGAGCATTAATCATATGTAATCCAATAGTACGCATATTAATGAAAGTAACAATGAAATTTATAGCACCTAATAAACTAGATAAACTAGTTAAATGCAATGCAAAAATTGCTAAATCTACTGCGGGTCCGGAATGTGCATTAATAGAAGATAACGGTGGATAAACGGTCCCAGTACTATTGGGTTCTAAAATTTAGAAAATTAATATAAATTTCGTAAATAAAATGGGCCCCCCGAAGGGGGGCCGATTATATATACCCCGAAGGGGTAAATAAAATTATATATTAATCCTTCGATTTAAAAAAAACATAATGATTTAAAAATTTTTTTTTTCGAAGCATTATTATTTTTTATATAATAATTTCTATATATCACTATATAGCTTAGACTATGTCATCACTTATATTAATATAAGATTAATATTTAAGTGTTGGGCACTCGTGGTAATATTATTGTTAGTTTACTCAATTACTAGTCGTTGAACGTTCATATATCTATAAAATTAACTACTTCAAATAAGATATAGTTAATTAAAAAACTAATATAAGCTTCGCTGCATATCCTCTAGAATAATTCCCCTCTAGTTAACAAGGTAATTTTTAGCTATTTATGCAATTCACCCAATTAATATATACTACTCCCCCTCTCCCTGTATAATGTATAACAGGGTGGAAGAGATTTATACAGTTCCCTAAATAATAAAAATTTTCTTATTATTTATAATATGCCCATCAGGCATTCTTCTCAAGTTTTAATTTTATTAGCCTTATAGGCATATGTTAGATTTTACTTTCAATAAAACGGGAAGTTAAATTTTTATATATATATAAGTTCAATATATATTTCTATATAAGGGGACATAATTATATACTAATTACTCCTATTGTTTTAATAAGGTAAAACATTTTAAATAAAAATTTTATAATATACTAATTATTACTTTAAATTTAATATATTGTAATAATAATCAGGGGGAAAATCCCCCCTGAAGATCACACCCGCCCACCTCTCTAAAAAAAAAACATCTTTTTAGCATGTTTTTTTTCAGGTGGGCGGGTTAATTAGGGGGGCCGTAGGCCCCCAAGGTTATTTGTAAGCCCGCAGCTTTGCTGCGGGCGGATATTATTATTTTTTAAAGAATTTTTTTTTTAAATGTTCTCAATCATAAACAGTTCTTTTATTATTCATATTATTTTTTAAACTTAGATATTCATCATATTCTGTTAATATTTTATTTACTTTATTTAATACAATATATTTTCAATTTAAATAATTTAAATATTTAGAACTATATAATGGGAATTTATCAATATATTCAATAAGTATTAAACAGGATTTCTTAGATTTTACATTTACTATTTCATTCCGTTCAGTATAATCATATTGAACACCATTTTTTTGTTTTAATTTTCTATTTCTTATATTTTTTTCTAATTTTACATTAAAATTTTCTGCAATCTCTTCCATAACATTAGATATAGTATTATCTAATATTAATTTTTGAGATAATTTCATAGTAGTTGTAATATTTTTTTTTGAAGGTTCTTTAATTATTATAAAATGACCATCCGCTTCTATGAAACCTGTTAATCAACTATTTGAAAAAATATGTGATCTATCTAAACCTAAAATTTCTAATTGCTGTATCTCTCTATTTAAAGGATATTTTTCTTTAAAAAATTCTATAGCAAGTATTAAATTTTTAATTTTATGAGTTCTAAATTTACCATTTAATTTTGATAAAAGAAAAATTACATTTTCTTTAGATGCAATTTTTAAAGTACAACTATTACTTCGAGGTCTCTCATCATAATAAATACTTCCTTTTATCTCTTTTAATAATTTTTCAGCCAAAGGTTTATCATTTATATTAAAAGCTATTTTAATATAAGGATTAATACTTTTTGTACCATTTACAATACAACCATCTCCTTCTATTAAACCAGCTAAATAATGATAAAATTCATCTGGGTTTTCATCTGAATTTTTATTTAAATTATTTTTAGTATATAGCCGTCTATATCCTGTTCCAGCCCCACTTTCTACTAATACAGATGCAATGATACAAACTAATGCCGGTGGAAGGCATCAAAAACTTATATTGTTAAGACGAGCTTCCTATAGACGAATGATAAACCCCCGCGAAGCGGGGGGTCATCAAGCCCCAGGACAGATCTCAGCGAGCGCCTCTCAACGCACTGAGCTCTTTGGTAAACTATTGTATATGTGTGATAGTATCCAAAAGATAAAATTTAACATATACAGATTTTATAAAATTTAATGTATCTATTTAGTTAAGTATTCATTAATTAGTTTTAATATTTTATTCTCTAATGCTTTATCGTTAATATTATCAAGTTGTTTTAGAACAACAGGATTAACTAAAGATTTATTAATAAGATCTAACTCTTTGTTAACAAGATTCTTTAAGTTTAATATTAGGTCCATTTTAATATTTATATCGGGTTTATTATTAACCATCTTACGTTTAAATAAGATTTTGTCATTTCAATTTATAGGAGCAATAAAATTATCACCAGATCCACGTTTCTTTATTCTAGCAGGATCACCATAATCATAAATAAGTTCAATTAAGATCTTTAGTTTATTTAATTCTATAAATTTATAAGTTATTAAATCAATATTAGCGCTCTTTAGCTTATTTTTTAAGAAAGAACGAAATAGACGACCTAAGACTAAAAAAAGCATATCTTCATTTGTTTTCTTCCTGTGACATGCTTTATGAACAATATGTAAATTTTTAATACCTTTTAAAAAGGAACTTACATTGTGATTGTTCTTACCAGCTAGGAATAATGGTAAGATATGATCAAATTCTAGACGATTAGTTCAGTCAATATTATATCTTTTAATAAGACTTTGACTTATATTTTTAATAGAGTTAATATCTAAGTTTGCTTTACCTTGAGTATCAAATTTATTTTTTATGGTTTGATTATTCTGTTCAGAAATTAATTCCATAACATTTTGATTAACATTTAAGAAATTAGATGTATTAAGTTCTTTATTTGATTCAATATCAAAAGATGAAACAATTTGACTATTTAAGTTGTTATTTACAGAAGTTTCAAGTAAGGCTAATTTATCTCAATTAATAAGATTATTTTTACAAAATGAACATAATCCTTTTTGTTTATGGAATAGCTTACTTTTAACGTCACCTCTTAAATGGGCAATTTTGATAGAACGTTCAATATAAGGTAAAGGATTGATATTGAAACTGTTATCTCTCAGTGTTTTTATAGGTTTTAAGTTAACAAAAGAATGAGGTATTAGAAGTTTTCTTATCTCTGGAATTGAGATTTCAGTACTCCTGTATTTATTACCTGAAGTGATACTAGGGGATACTTTAAAATTTCTTTTTAAGTTTGTATCAGTTTCCATAAATAGACGTTTGTAATTTTTAAAGAATGCACGAGAGTATTTTCTGAATACTCAACGTTTTAAGCATCTTTTTACATATGAATCTAAATTTCTACCTAATCTTCCTAGACCTCCTCCAGGTGAGAAATAATTACCTCACCCTGATACAGCTCAACTTAATGATTGTATCATTGAAAAATCCGATTTATTGGTATTTTTTATGCTAGTTATTTCTTTTATATTATTTCTGAAACTCTTAGTGCTCTTGATAGAAGGATACAGAAACAGACCTAAGAAATCTTTTAAACTACCGAAAGTACCTGGTTTCTTTTGAGTTAATCAATTAACTTTATTAGGAACTAGTAGATGAAAAGTTCAACCTAAAAAGTTAAACTTTTTACCCATTGTAAATTCTATTAATCTTGATTTTTCTTCGGATACTGTTAATCCTCTTTCTAATAAGAACTTGTTTAAGTTAGATTTAATATTTAATATAGCATATTTTGCCTTCGTTATTACTATAAAATCATCTGCATATCTGTAGGTGTAAGTAAGGTTTGCTAATTTAATTACAGAGTCTCTCTTTAATTTGTTATATTCTTTTTTTGGAATATTTTTTAAAGAGATAAGGTTATTATCCTTTAAGAATTTATATAATTTGTTACGGAATAAATTGAAATCGTAATAAACTTTATATTTTTTTGATGTTGTATCTTTTGCTGTTGTTTTAGCTAGATCACCAATACCATCCAGAGTTCAATTCATAAGTGTTGGTGATACTATACTACCTTGAGGTACTCCTTTATCATTAGATTCTGTTATACTAGTAAAAGTATTTTTACTAGGTTTTAAACTTAATAGGTTCTCTATTTCTAGGGAATTCTCTATATCAGTTGATCTTATTCATATTGGAGTCTTTAATATATTATAAAATAAATTATAATATTTGTTTGGTATGGGTGTATTCTCTAATAGTCATTTATGTGAAATATTGTCAAAACATCCTTTGATATCTACATCATATATATATCAAGTTTTACCAAAACCTCTTTGACCATCTTTAGATCTATCTATAGTAGTTTTACCGTGTAATTTATCATAATATTTTCTCTTAACAGTACCGGATTTAAAACCACTGTAATTTTTGTAAATTAAGTTACTATAAATAGCTGAAACAGCTTGATGAGCGTTTCTACCGGCCCTAAAACCGAAGGAACCTCTATCACCTAGTACTTCTAAGTATGACTCTATTATGTTATTTAACAGCATTTGTACAGTTCTATCTTTTAATGTAGGTATTCCTAATGGTCTTAATTTCCCATTAGATTTTGGTATGTAAACTCTTAGAATTGGATCTGATTTATATTTTAATAATTTATAATATTTCAATTCATCTAAAAGGAATCATTTTAATCTTTCATTATTTTGTAAGGCTTTATCTCTTAAATCATTATAGTATCCAAGAGGATCTCTATTTATTTTTTGTAATCTAAGTTTTAAATCCTTGATGTAAGATTTTCCACCTTTACTATTTTGTCAAATTTTATATTTCTCTCTCTTAGTTAGTTCTTTATTTACCCTACTTTTCCTGTTTCTTACTTGATCCGTTTTATCTTGTTGCAGATTTATTTCATCTTTTATATATTTTATCTCACCTTTTAAGTAAAATAAAGCATCTTTTTCATTATCTATTTCTTTGATAATAGGAACAAAGGCTTTACCATCGATACCTGGAGTTTTTGCTCCATTTGATTTTACTATCTTATCTACAGCCAATACCTTAAGAATTGGTGATTCAAAACATTTAGAGGCTATTTCTAAGATTTCTGATCAGTTATCTATATTATAAAGTTTATTTCTATTATTAACATTATCGTATGTTTCAAAGTCTACTCTATTTCTGGGTGCAAAAGGACTTATTAAATCATATGAGATTAAATTCTCTGATTTATTCGTCCTATCCTGGAAAATGTTATTATTTTCATCAGATATAGTATTGCTATCTAAATTGAAAGATATTGTTGTATTAAAATTACGATTAAATATTGTTGAAGATATTAATCCTAATTGTAGTTTCTTTAACTGATAATAATCTTTTATTCCGCTATTTAGACTAGGATCTAAACTCGGTCAATTATTATTTTTTATAGATTCATTTATTATAGGAAGTAAGGTAGCTTCCAACTCTCCGCTATTCTTCTCTAACTTTTCTAAGACGATATTAATTTTGGCTAATGCCTCTTCGTTAATATCTTCATTAGTAATAGATCTTAACCTATTAGGGGTTATCGTTGAATAGTTTCTACAAGCTCTTATATTTTGTTTTTGGTTATTACTAATATAAGTATAATGTTTATTGTTTACCATGGTTCTATTAAAACCATCGTACTTATCTTGATTACTTATATTTTCAATTTTATAATAAAAATTAGATAAGATATATAAGTAAATTCAGAGAATCATTACTATTCCTAAGTAGTAATATCAAAATAAGTAGAAGGCATCCGAATATGAGTGCTCCATAAAGATAATGTTATCTTTATTGACAATTGTTCTTGTATACTCCGCTGCTTTATTTAAGTAAATTAAATAATTCTGATAATATGGTAAATTATCAATTCGAGATGGAAAGATACCCCCTATAGAAACATTCGTATTTTCTATAGTCCATTCCATATAGTTTTTGACATGGTTGAGCAGGTCAATATATACAACTCCAAATTGCTTAAGAATCCCACGGTTGCTTAGGGATATAATTGGGTTCATTATGTTTTCACACTTCATAGCGGCACCTCCCGCACCAAATGCCATGTCAACCGCACCGATTAATATAGGTAAAAAAAAATTCATTTTTATATATCAATTATGTATATAGCCAAAATTTGTATGTCTTGGCATTATATTTTTCAATATAACATGGACTTTATCTTCATCCTTAAATAAGGAGTATTACGTAAAGTCTCTGAGGAACCTATTTTTCGTCATTGACGAACTTAAATAACAATTTATCATATTTTATATAATTCATTTCAGATGAATATAATGATAAAATTATTTATTTTAGTTTCCTGCTGATAGCCCATATATTTTAATAATATTTTATTTAGGAATATGGGAAGATTTTTCCCCATATATGCCCCGCGAAGCGGGGTATAATATACCGCCCCCCTGAAGGGGGGCGGGATAAATAAACCCAACTCATCAGATATCCCGACCGTAGGTCGGGCATATTTTGATATGGCCCGCCGAAGGCGGGCCCATATTATTATCATATTCATATAGAATATAATTATAATTTTTAATTATTTATTATCATTTTTTTTTATTCGCCAGTAATATACTGTTAACTATAAGATATATATCTATTAGATATAATAAATAGTCCGGCCTTAGGCCGGTGATACTACATAACATTTAATGAAGGTAATAAATAATTATATAAAACTTTAGGGGTTTTCAGCAAACAGTAATATAATAATAGATAATTTTACAATTTAATATGCCCTAAGGGCGAAAAATATATCCCGGCCATAGGCCGGGCTTAGAAATATGGGCCCTCGGCCTATTAAGAATTCTCTTGAATCCCCCGCTACGCGGGTTTTATCCCCCTTCGGGGGGAGGATTGATGAGGCATTTTGAATTATACCTTAAAAAATACCGGCCGTAGGCCGGTATCGCATATAAAAAAAAACATACTTTTAAGAAGTATGTTTTTTTTATCGAAGCGGGGCCATATTTTTATATTTTTTATTAAGTGTTAATAACACTATCCACAGCAATAATATTTAACGTATTATAAACAAGTATGTTTTATTTATTTTTAAAAGATCACAATTAAATGTAGTTCTTATTTTATTTAAAATTTTATATTGATAATCTTATATTATTATTATAAACAATTAAATGATCACCCCCTTCGGGGGTGATGATTAGGGGGCCCCCCATTGATGATCTTATACCGCCCCTAAAAGGGGCGGGAAATATTATCAGCAGGAGAATAAGATTTATTTTCTTTTTTCAAAAATATTAGGGCCCCCCTTAGGGGGCCCATAGTATCAGCCCGCCCTCCAAAGGAGGGCGGGCTTATATTATCTTTATGCCCGCCCAAATATAAAAAAATATACTTCTTAATAGTTTTTTTTATGAGGCATATAATTATAAATTTTATTAATAGCTCTTATAGAAGCTTCATATTTAAGAGTTCTATAATAATCATTAATTAAATTTAATTTAAATATCCCCCCGCGTAGCGGGGGATATATGTATCTTCTATTTTTTTTATCTCACATATAAGCTTTAGAAGTTATATTTTAATAAATAATAGGGGGGCCTACGGCCCCCCCCCCTATCATATATATATATAAATAAAGAAGTAAAGATTAATCTTTTTCAACAAAAATAATATCTATAATTGGAGCAGATTTTAAATCATTAATTTCTTCTATTCAAATAGATCCATCTCATTTTATTAAACCTGCTAAATAAGAACCTAAATATTTTTTATAAACCGGCAAAATCTTAGTATTTTTTTTATTGGTGATTCAGATGAATCTCCAATAGGTTAATTATTATTTATATGTCCACCATTAGCTGAATCTTTTTAACCTTATCTAAAATATATATATTTTTTTTATTTATCCGTTATTTTTTTACATTCAATTTTTTATTATTTATTTATTTATTTTACATACGTTTACACGATAAATATTTTATTTTTACCAAAAGCACCGATTAATACAGGCATTACAAATAGAAATATCATTGCAACTGCATGTCCTGTAACCATCAGTAGAGTAACGGATAATACCTTTTATTTTATTAAACGTTCTCTCAAAACTGTACGTGATAGTTTCCCATCATACAGCTTGCCCGAATTACTTACCTTTACATTACAGACCAGGTCCCTGATTAAAATTCATAGGTTTACCCTGATGATGTTTAATGTGACATTGTTTACAAAGAGGGATCTGTTTACGATTCATTTTAATTTGTCTACTAATTAAGTAGTTTTTTGTTTTTATATCAGATATTTTTTTCAAATGATGTATTTCTACATCTTTGTCTGAATTACAAACGAAACATCTTGCCTCAAGAAGACTTTTAGTTCTGGGTAACATATAAACTGCTCTATTCAATCACTCAAAAGGATTTTCAATATTGATAGCGCTTTTATCATCCATAAAATTTTTATGTGATTTTACATGCTTAATATTAGAGAGCATGCTCTCCATATTAAATTCGATATCTACTATTTTCTTTCCTTTTTTGTCAACCTTTCATATTTTTAAATCTATACCATATTTTTTAATTACTTTTTTTTTTTGTACTTAATTTGTGTTTACGACCTAGTGTTAGTACACAGGAGTAAAACAAGATATAATATAGCCTAAATTTCAGTTTATTGAAGTTTGTTGCTAGTTTATAGTAACCTAGTAATCCTCTTGCTATACGTAGATAAATCATTAGTATATTTCTATCTGATTCGTGTATGTATCTACCAGAACTTTTAGGTTCACCGGTGTATTTCTTACAAAAATTTTTTTCAGCTAGTTTATTAACTATCTCTCTTATTGGAGCGTGAATTAATGGTCTAGTTATAGATAGGGCAGGATAATTTTTTCCATATGAGCTTTTTCTAATTATAGGCCGTTTTGATTGATGTGTTACTGATATATTATATCCTAAAAATTTAGCATATTTCGTCGTAGCGTGCGTTATTAAGGTTTTTTCATCGTTTAATGATAATCCTAAGGTTTTTAAGAAAATTTTTAAACGCTCCTTAATATCTATACAGTCTTTTTTTGACCCTATCACTCCGATCAATACATCATCGGCATATCTTACAAATTTAAATCTTTTATATTCAGGATCATTTGCTTTATAAGCTCTTACTTTCCCCGTTAGTATTTCTGCTCTAATCTTTTTTCGATCAGATAGAAGTTTCGTATTTTCTAAAGTTCTAGCTATTTTCTTATAATCGGGATTCATCTTACGACGTGTTCCTTTGTTATATTCTTTACCTAGATCTTCTAAAAATGAATCTAAAAGGTCTAATACTATATTACATAGTATAGGACTTAGTACAGAACCTTGAGGAGTTCCTACTTTTGATTTGAAGTAAGTTCCATGCTCATAATATCCAGCTCTTAGTATTTTGTATACCAAATTTATAAAAGCTGGATCATCTATACGTTTATTAAGTTGACCTATAATTAATTGGTGAGGTATTGTGTCGAAACATTTTGATATATCTGATTCTATATATCAATTTACTGAGGGAAAATTGTTACGAATATATCATATTGCATCTTGACAACCTAAATTAGGTCTGTATCCAAATGAGTATTCACTCATACTTGGATCAAAGATTGCATTTAATACCATGTTCATAGCTTGTTGTGCTATCTTTTCCCTAGGCGTTCCTATACTTAAAGGTCTATTACCTCCTTTGGGTTTCGGAATTTCTATTCTTCGGTTTGGGCTGAATTTTATTCTTCCCGTACCTATATCATTGGATAGATTTATAAAATAATTTTCATTAATACCATCTAATGTTTCTTCATTTATACCTTTTGTCATATTTCCAGGTTTGGATTTTATCATACCATATGCTGCTTTAAGAACATCTAAGTCCTTAATTATATGTATTATGTTTCTGTTAATTAAAGATGTATCGTTTCTGTTATGTATTGCTAATTGTTCTAATTTCTTTAACCCCGAAGGGTTAGGTGCCTTAGTACTGTAATTCCTGCGTCCCTTCAATTGTTTGGAAAATTTTATTCTTTCATAACTATCTACTACGAACGTTCCGTTATCTCCACCCTTTCAGGTTTCAGATAATCCCGAATTCTTGTTGACGACCCATGTTTCACTTAGGTTCTCCAGCTGCTCGCCATTACTTATGGTTGCCCCTATTAATTTTGACTCATTCCGGACCACAACGTAAAATCTAGAATGTAATAGAGCATTCTCCGAGTGAGATGAGGGAAGTCATACCCTGAAACAGCTTTGTGAGGAGTTTGTTATCCTAACCGTATGAAACTTAGCTCCGGAATATTCTTTCAACCCCGTTTTATCACATGCTATTTTCCCATTAGAGTTGGCCTCTACTTGGTTAGTGATATGCTTTACGCAACTAATATATAAGGTCAAAATGATTACGACTAGTTTGATTTCTAGTGAGGTCTTTCAACAATTAGACGGCGCACCATTGTAGACTTGATTGTTACCATTCAATAATTGAGGATTAGGACCTGATAACTGTAGGGGTCAGCGCTATACAAGATTATATTACATATGAATATATGTTATAATTCTCTTCTTTACTGCCCTCAGAACTGTACATGATAGTTTCCCATCATACAGCTCGCACTCAAAATGATGAGCTTATTTGGATTGTATATAATATACTTTTAGATCTTTATTCTGTAGAATTGTAGAAAAAAATGCCCCATAAAAAAAAAACATACTTCTTAAAAAGTATGTTTTTTTTTATCTCGCGGGGCTAAAAATTTATCTCGGTGTTGCCGGGATAATTATTTAGTATAGTCTCTTATTAATTGGAGATCAGCAGCAGTTAAATTACCTTTATGATAGAGTTGATGGTGATATTGACATAGTGGTATTACTTTACGTTTAAAAGTACCTGCAAATTGACTTCAAGTTGGAGGGTTACCTGTTAGGTATTTTCCTCTAACATCTGCTACTTTACGTAGGTGGTGCATTTCTATTTTATAAGTAGTATTACATATGACACAAGCTTTACCGAATGATGATTCGGTAAGTTTATTTGATCATTTAACTTTAATAATTTGAGATACGTCTTCAACAGGTGTATTCGTATTAAAGTGATGTGTAGCTTTGTAATTTAATGGTAGATTTAATTTAATATCCGTGTCTGGATCTTTTAAATATTTTCCAAACTTTTTAAAGGTTTTAGGTAGAGAATTAATTTTTAATTTTCTAGATAAAGTTAAAGCACATGATGCTTGAAGACATCATATAATATAACCTAATTTATATTTATTAGTAACAAAAGTATAATAATTAAGAATACCATTTATTTTCTGATTATAAAATTTAACAATTTCATAATGCGATAAGTTTATTAAATGTGTTTGAGCCTGAGGCCTTATTTCCCTATTCTTATTTCTTTTAACTATTTTTGCGTCTAATAATGCTTTCTTTAGTTTTTCGGTTGGAACATAAAGATGCATACGTGTGTTCGCTACTGAAGATACACCTTTTTTTGATTTATGTTTAGTAGGAACAACAAGTAAAGCTCTTTTAGGTTTTTTTAGAGTTACACCTAGGAAATCTCAGTATTTTGTTAGTATATTAATTTTAGTTTTAGATTCATTTAGAACTAAACCACACTTTTCAATTAAGAAAGTTTTCATGTCATTTTTTAATTTAACACAATTCTCATAATTTCCAATTACTAATACTACGAAATCGTCAGCGTATCTTAAGTATCTTAACCTACGGAATTTTGAATCCATTGGATCTCCTTTTGGGACAGCTCTCATCTGTAATAGATATTTCCTTGCTTCTGTATGTTCTCCTTTTTCTAAAGCCTTAACTCTTCTATTTTGGTTATAGGAATAGTCAGGATTTCTTTTTCTGTTTTTCCCAATTTCAAAGTTTGTTTTTATTTCTTCCATATATTTATCGAAAGCATGTAATACTATATTACATAATATTGGACTTAATACACTTCCTTGAGGAGTACCTGTTTTTGATATTGAAATAGTTCCATTTTCCATTTTTATACCTACACGTATACATTTATATAGTAAAGCAATTGTCAGATGACAATTTATATGTTCTTTAATATATTTCATTAATATATTATGCGGTATACTATCAAAACATTTAGTGATATCCCCTTGTATTACTCATTTATATTTTGAACCAGTTATGTATAAGTCTTTAAGAGCTGTATGAACGGATCTTTTGGGTCTAAATCCATGTGAAGTATCCATAAATTTAGGTTCCCAAATAGCTTCTAAAATAGATGCTAACCCTGCTTGTACAATTTTATCTCTAGGACTACTTATACCTAAAGGTCTCAACTTTCCATCACCTTTTGGTATTTCAACTCTTCTTAAAGGAACAGGTTGATATTTACCTGATTTAATTTCGGAAGTTAATTTTTCTATAGATGAAAATGATATTCCATCTAAAGTTAAACCATCAACTCCTTTCGTCATATTTCCTGGCTTTTTACTTATTGAATTATATGCTGCAATTCAAAAATAAGGATCTATTAGAATATTTTTTAAATTGTTATACAATTTATTTTCGTCTTCATAAGCTTTTAATTCATTGATTAGAATGGCGGTTAACTCAGTTCTTTTTTTAACTTTAAATGATGATTCATTCAAGTCGAGAGCTTTAGTTACGTACATTCTTAATAAATTAGCATTTTGACTAGATCACTTCGTGTTGTACCTATTTCTAGATATGTTCATATTATTTCTAATATTACTCACTACTATTGATCCTCCGTTTGCGCATAATAAATAATTATTAGAGGCGCTTAAATCCCTTCTTAATTGTATGTCTCTTTTTTTTGTGCCTCAAACCTTAGCTGCTTGCTTTACTATACTTTTATATATACATATTAATTTATATGACAAACACCCTTTTCAAGAATAATAAATACGAATGGAAATATTTAATACATTGGATGATATATTCTGTCAACAATCGACGTGAGAATACAGGCTCATCTTTTCCTTGTGTAAAGTATCAAGTTTGTTACCCTCAACATAGTTTGGTTCCTTAGAGGAGGACTCTGATAATGTCGATCTTATTTCACCCCCCCATTTATTTCCTGCTATACCATTTATACATTTATTAGATAATATAAAGGCAGAAATATTGGAGATACATAACTCTTTATAAAAAAGTTCTTGAATATGTATATGAATTTGCACAGATTCACATCAACATACAACCGACGAAGGCGCACCCATTCTTATGATAACGGACATTCCTGTAGCTACCATAGCAGATATTAGACCATATCCTAAATATAATATAGCTATATCTTTATGAGATGTACTATATAATCAACGTGTTATATACGTCATTTGTTTATTCATAATTTTTAATTTATTAAATTTTTAAAACAAAAAAATACCATTATATTTTATTTACTTACCTTGATTTATCGGGGGGAAACCCCGATATAATACCCCCGCGAAGCGGGGCCATATATACCGCCCTTCGGGCGGTATTAAATTTTTAATTGCCCGCTAAGATAAAAAACTTCTTAAAAAGTATGTTTTTTTTAGGGTATTTAATATATAAGGTTTCATCTGTGATATTTAGGTATTACCCATAATATCTGCCAAAGATAAATATATCCCCCGCGTAGCGGGGGGATATTTGATTAAATACTACCTATTGTTAATTATCCCTATCATATATTATTATAAATATATAATCATGAACCCCATCATATATGAGAACCCAAATAATAATCGATATTATTTAAGGGGGGAGAAAATCACCCCCCCCCGCTTCGCGGGGGGGGTCATTTATCCCCGCCCTTTGGGCGGGGATATTATCTTCTTGATTTTTATTCTAATTTTTATCTAAAAACGTATATAATATATGCCTTCGGAAAGAAAAACTTAGTAAATAAGTTAGCTAATTTTATTTACACCTACAGATATACATATAATTTAATAATTAAAACTAAGGTAAAATATGAAATAGTAGTAATTAAATACAATATAAATAAAATGCCCCGCTTCGATAAAAAAACATACTTCTTAAAAGTATGTTTTTTTTTATATCCGATATCTTAAAAAAAAATATATTTTTTTTTTTATGCGGCATTATATAGTGCTACCTCCCGATATATATATGATTAATAACCGGGGAAAATTATATCTTGATTATATACCGCCCACCTTCGGTGGGCGGGTTAAATGACCAATATGCAAAGGAAAATATGCCCGCCCACCTTCGGTGGGCGGGATTTTATATGGATCCTAATCTTTAATATATCAATGTTTGTTATGGCCCGCCGAAGGCGGGCCCATATTATTTATATTAATCACTATTTTTAATCTAGTATAAAATATCATAAATTAAAATTAGGTATAAGGAGGGTACCCCTATCATTATTTGAGGATTTATAATCAGAGATATTTATCCCCTTTCGGGTATATAATATCGGCCTCCCCCTTCCCCATATTTATCTTACCCCGCCCACCGAAGGTGGGCGGGCATTGAAGATATTTAAAATTATTACCTAGAAGCCGGGGGGGAGAGGCCCCATTTAGATTTTAATTATATATCTATATATATAAATTAATAAACTTATAATAAATGATATATTAATTTAATGCCCACCGAAGGTGGGCGGGTTTAACCTAATATCTATTTTATAGATAATGATATTTAATTTATAACAAACTATTATAATATATAAAATAAAAGTTGTGAGGATATAAGCCCACCGAAGATGGGGGGGATATATGATAGGGGGCCCCCCATTATAAATTTATTTAAGATATTAAAAAAGGGGAGATAAAAAGTATGGGGCCGCCGAAGGCGGCCCTATAGGATATAAATTATACTTTAAGGATTTTATTTAAACCGCCCTTCAGGCGGAATCAATCAAAGATTATCATATTTTAATACATTATATATAAGATATTTAATGGGGGGCCGTAGGCCCCCCATCATATATCCCCCATAAAAAAATTGATGGCCGGCCTCCGGCCGGGCTTCTTAACAAGAATCAATTTTTTTATATAGTAGGGCGGGGGGATATTTAATACATTATATATAAGATATTTAATTATAGGTACTTAAGGTATTCCCGATATAAAGGTGATCGGTATTATTTTATATTCTTAGTTATAAGTTAAGTATCCCGGTATAATTTTTATAAAAAGGCGGCAGTGTATCAAGGTAAGATTTTAACATATAAATATGATAACAAAAAATAAGATAAAAAGGCCCCAGTGAAACGGGGCTATATCTAAGTAGACCGGCATTATTCTATTTAATTTTATATAAGTTATATTATTTCATTAGTATTTTATTATATTTTATAAAATAATCAAGATGAAATCTTGATGATTAGGGGGGCCCCCCCATTATATCATATATATAGGTTATATACATACCATAAAAAAATATATTCTTCTTAACAAGCCCTAAGCAGGCCGGCCATATATTTTTTTATATAGTAGGGCGGGTATAGATAAAATATGTGGTTAAAATATAAATTATTTTTCCCCCCGCTTAGCGGAGGGGGAATATGATAGGGGGCCTACGGCCCCCCATTATTTTATATATATTATATCTTATTTTATAGATATTATATTATATCATAATTTATCCCCCCGAAGGGGGGATATAATCATCCCCGCCCTTCGGGCGGAGGGATAATTTATTAGTATTATATCAAATATAAAGATTATATACATACCCGCCCTACGGGCGGGTATATGTAAAATTATGTGATTTTATATAGGTTATATTATTTAATTGGTATTATATATTTATATATAGGTTAAATAATAATCATATATATATATAATATATGGATAATATATAGGATATATTAAATTATAGATATTATATCATAAAATAAGGGCCCGCCGTAGGCGGGCCTATTTACCCCGCCCGTAGGGCGGGGGGGGGATATTTTATAATTTTTATATAGGTTATATTAAATAATATAGGTATTATATATTTTATATAGGTTATATTATATAAAACAGGTAATATATATTTATATATAGGTTATAATTAAAAATAATAGGTATAATATACCAATTTTATTTTTAGTATAGGAGAGGGGGTTTGTATAGTAGGTAGTACCCCCCCCGGAGGGGGGGGGAAGGGAAGAATGTATAAGATAGAAGAGATGGGGGGGGGGAGGAGCCCTAATAAAAATACAATCATAAATTAAAAAATTTATAATAAGAAAATTATTTATCCCCCGCGAAGCGGGGGGAATTACCGCCACCGAAGGTGGCGGGTATTATTTAATATCTTAACCCGTAGGGTTTTAATTTATAAAATTTTAATAAACAGGTATTTATTTTTCCCCGGCCTTTGGCCGGGTATATTTATATATATTCTTATTTTTCCTTATTGGATATATTATATATATAATTTTTATATTTATTTACCCGCCCACCTGAAAAAAAACATGCTAAAAATATGTTTTTTTTTTAGTGAGGTGGGCGGGCATATCTTTAAATTATATAGGCGGGCTCATATTATTAAATTATATCCCATATTTTACGGTAAGCCTGATAAAAAAAATATGATTATATAATCATATTTTTTTATCTAAATAATAATAAAATTTAATCCCCGCTCTGCGGGTATATATGCCGCCCTTCGGGCGGATAATAAATAACTTCCCCCCCCATAAAATTAATAAAAAACCCCGCGGAGCGGGGTATATATATCCCCCCCCCATAGGGGGGGTAATTATCTATTATATTGGTTAAATTTAATCGATAACTAATAAAATAATATACTTGATATCGATCTATGGCCGGGCATTATAATAATACCAATATAAATAAAAATAGCCGCCCTATGGGCTAGTATAAATATGGGCCCCCCTTCGGGGGGCCGATGTTATATATCCTAAGGGTATATATATTATAGATAAATAAGGCTTATATATAAAAATAAATAAAAGAATAAAGGGGGGGGCCTACGGCCCCCTTGATTATAAGGGCCGGGGGGCCCTCATTATCCCGCTCTGCGGGTATATATTTAATTTACCTGGCACGTCTGATATAAAATAAAAATAAATAAAAGAATAATAAAAATCACCCGCCCACCTTTGGTGGGCGGGTATATTAATAAGTATAAAAAAAGGATAAAATTTAACTATATAGTGAAAATTATAAAACATAAAACAGTGACCTAGAAAAACCCAACCTATTTAAGGTATTTTTTATGCCTTAAAAAAAAAATATACTTTTTAAGATATTTGTTTTTTATCGAAGCGGGCTATACCGGCCGTAGGCCGGCATGTATTATTTTATTTTGTTAACTGAATATCTTATTTATTATCCCCACCAAAAAGGGAGGATATAATATATAAATAATATGATAAATATAACTTTTTTATATATATATATATATTTATATTTATATATATATCATGAAGAAGGGGGGGGGTAAAATCTAGGGGCCCTAAATAAATGCCCGGCCTATGGCCGGGAATCAGTGGGGGGGGGGAACCCCCCTCATTATATAATTGTAGTTTAACTACCTTCATATTAAATTTAACTCTTAAAGGTTTATTTCCCCCGAGCATATTATGACTATTAAATTAGTAGTCAAATTATAAAAAAGTATTTTTTTATTTTTATATATATAATATAAGAGTTAGACTTAAAGTATGATTAAATGTATTACAGATAAAAGATAATGATAAAAATAAATGGCGGGTATTATTATTAATAAAGTATATTTATTACCCGCCCATAAAAAAAAACATATGTTTTTTTTTATATAAGGGCGGGCATATATACCCCGGAACGCGGGGAAGTATATATTTAAAGATTATATATGTTTAATATATAAGAGACCCCTCATATATAATATATATTTTATTTTTTTTTATGTTAATAATCCCGCCCACCTAAGGTGGGCGGGTATCATTATTTTTATATATAATAGGGTTATTTTTAATAAATAAGAAATAACTTTATCTTAATTTTTATTTACCAAATATAAAAAAAAACATATGTTTTTTTTTATGCATATATAGGTAATATAAACTATATATTAAAATAAGCTAATATAAAAATATATATAAATAAGGAAAGGTATAAACTATATAAGTTAAATTATAAGTAAATAAATTCTAAAGGGGCGGGTTATTATGGGCCCCCTTCGGGGGCCCCTAAATTAATAATAAAGTATTTAACTCTTAATGGTAAAAGGTAAAGTTTATATTAGATTAGTACTCTTAAAATTAATACGGGCCCACCGAAGGTGGGCGGTATATTATCATCCCTCTCATTATTTAACTTGTTTATCTATATCATTATCATATTACCGCCCACCTAAGGTGGGCGGGTTATAATTATGTGGCCTACGGCCCCAAATTTAAATGGGTTTTATTAAAAAATGAATATGCCCCATAAAATTTACTTTTTAAGGGTATGTTTTTTCATTATATGCCGCCCTTCGGGCGGAAAGATATATTTTATTATAAATTTGATTTAAAATATAAATCTATAATACCCGCCCACCTCTCTAAAAATAAAAAAAAACATCCCGCCTTCTAGGGCTTTTTAGCATGTTTTTTTTCAGGTGGGCGGGGGGCATTTATTTATAAAGGGATATATCATCCCCCCCCGAAGGGGGGTAATGGGGGGCCGTAGGCCCCCCCTAATCTTCAAGATTTCATCTTGATAATACATAATATAAATATAATAATATATAATATAAATAATATTATGTCAATAGGATATAATATAAAAAAGATGTTTTAAATATATCTGCCCACCGAAGGTGGGCAATACCCCCCCCGCTTCGCGGGGGGTATAATTTAGTCACCTCTAAATAATATGATTATAATATATAAATAAGAAATAACCCCCCGCCCTCCGTAGGAGGGGGGATATATTAATCCCCATCCTAATGACGGCTTTATATATATTATAAATATAAAGGTAATATATAATAATATTAAAGGTATAAGCTAATAAAAAATATATATAATTAGGGTAACCCCTGATACCCGGGCTACTTTTCATAAAAAGTAACTAGGAATTTTATATATTCCCCGCGGAGCGGGGCATTTATATTTTTAATCTAAGTTTATATGGTTTATTGGTAAAGCAATGTATTTTTTAATACAACGAATTTGGTTCGATTCCAAATATAAACGTAATATGAAAATATTATAAAATGTTTATATAAGTTTATCAAATTGATAAGACTATAACATTAAAAATTATAAAAAAAATAAAAAAAAATGAATTTAATAAGTGGATTATCCAGTTTATTAGCTATGGGATTATTATCTCCAGTACAAAGTATATTATGATTAATAATATTATTTGTAAGTACAGCTATATCTTTATACAATCAAGATTTTATGTTAATGGGAATATTATATATATTAATATATGTAGGAGCAATAGCAATATTATTCTTATTTATATTATCTTTATTAAAAATAGATTATATACCTCAAGGTAATGTATCACCATTAATAATAACATTATTATGTGTATGTTTTATACCTTTAGATTTAACTTATGATTATAATGGTATAATCATAGAATTTAATGAAACAGTAAATGAATGCCCCTCCTTCGGAGGGGGATACCCCCGCGGGGCGGGGGAATTAATCGTAGTAGGTAATCAATTTTATACTGAATATGCTATATTATTAATAATAACTGGTTTAATATTAATATTATCTGTTGTGGGGGCTATAGCTATAACAAAATAAATGTTACAATTTATAGAATTATTATTAATGTTTGTATCAGTGTTATTAGCAGTAGCTTTTTTAACAGTCGCAGAGCGTAAAACATTAGGATATATGCAACGTCGTGTCGGTCCCGTTTCAGTTGGTAAAAAAGAAGAATACAAAAAAAAAACATTTAAAAATAAGAGTAAAAAAATAATAAAAGATAATAATTTAACCCATATAAATAATAATCTATCTCAAAGAGTATTATTTGTAAGAGAATGGAATGATAATTTAAAACAATTTAAAGTTATAAATCAAGTTAGATTATTTCATAAGATAAATAATATAAAAAAGGAGTTTAATATAAAGACTATAGAATCAGTAAATGATTATATATCTTATCTATATAAAGATAGAGTTATACCTAAAAAAAAAAATAATATAGAATATGTTGATATATGTTATAATATGTTATCCTCAGATGAAAGATCATTATTTTTAAATAAATGAAAAAATAAAGGGGGAATATATTCAATACAATATAAACAAGATGATAAAATATATTATATAGGTCAAACAGAAAATTTTAAAGATAGATTAAAGAATCATATTAGAAATAATAATAAAATGAAATTACATAAATTTGCAAATTATGTAGGTTGAGAAAATTTTACATTTTCAATAATAAAGGAATGTAAAATATCTGAACTTATAGAATATGAAAATTATTATCTAGAAAAATATTATCCTTTATTAAATACAGTATATAAAACAACACCTAAAATAAAAAAAAAAGAATTTATACTTATTAAGTATGATTATCTTAAAAAAAAACAAGTAAATGTAAATTTAATAAAAGGTGTTCCATGTACTATATTTGTATATAAATTTTTAGAAAATAAATGCGATAGTATTGAAGAATTATATGGTGATTCAGATAAATATATAACAAAGAATTATAAAACTTCGAGAAGTATTACAAATTTATCTAAAGAAATAAATATACCTAAAGGAACAATAAAAAAATATTTGAATACTGACACTCCTTATCAAAATTATTTATTTTATACAGAAGAAATAAAAGACTTTAATAAAACATATAAATTAATAATTGAATCAATTTATGTTATATCTAATTTAGATAAATCACATATTACATCTATAAGTGAAAAAGAAAAAGAAGTATCTCAAAGTGTATGGGTTTATTTTTTTGAAAATGATAAAGATATAAATAACTATAATGTAATAGAAAAATATTTCCCTACTTTAGAAGAATTCTCTGAATATTCTAATATAAATATTAGATATATAAAAGATAATATAAATAAAATAAAAATAAAAAATAAATATAAACTAAATTTTTTTGACTATCAATTAAATAATTTAGAAATTAATAATATAAAAAATTTATTAAATCAAAAAAAACCTAAATATACAGTTTGAATTTATGATGCTGAAGATTTTCATTATATAGCTGGACCTTTTGATACATTAATTAGTGCAGGTAAATTTTTAAAAAGGGGTTATCTCTCAGTATTTAATAATCTTGATAATAATAAAAAAATAAATTATAAAGATAAATGAGTTCTTTTATTTAGTGAAGAATTAACTAAAAATAAAATAAAAGAATTACAAGATACAGAAGTTAAACCTCATTATTTATCAAGTCAAAATGTTTGAGTTTATAAAAAAATTTTTAATAATGACAAAGGTGAATATGAATTTATTAATGTAATTGATGGACCATTTATATCTGTTAATGTAGCGTCTACATATTTAAAAATGAGCCATAAAACTATAAAGAAATATTTAGATACTACGTTACCTAATAAAAATGGTTATTATTTTTATAGTTCTCCTATTGATTCTAAATAATCTACAAATATCTTCGGGTATTGTTAACTTTAAAAAGACTTAAATTATAAAAAATGCCATTGGTGAAATGTAAAAATACGTAAAAAAATAAGTATAATAAAAATATAAATATAAAGCCCATTTTGGAGGGATAATATGCCCGGCCGAAGGCCGGGTATACTTAAAAAGGACTAAAATAATAAATAAAAATTTTATAGATATTAGAATTAATATATAATGAAAGATCTTTATTTTATATGAAAATAAATGCCCCCGCATCGCGGGGGGATAATAACCCGCCCCCTTTGGGGGCGGGATATATTAATTTTCCCCCCCCCCGCCCACCTTCGGTGGGCGGGCATTTTATATTTAATAAAATAGTAAAATAAATGAAATGGGCCGGGGGGCCGATTTTATATACCCCCCCCTTCGGGGGGGGTAAATGAAATTAAAGATATTGATTATAAACCTATAAAAATAATAAAATATATATTTATTTTATATTATTAAAGGTATTAAATTTCATGTATATGAAAACTTAAATAAAAATATCACTCAGTCGGAGTCATAAATATAACCATAATTAAGTATAAGTTGAAAGTATATATCCCGCCCAAATATAAAAAAAAAGATAAGCTTATCTTTTTTTTTATGGGCGGGCATAAGATCAAGGCCCCCGAAGGGGGCCCATATTTATACCGCCCTCCGAAGGAGGGCGGTATCGCCCCGCAAAGCGGGGCGATAAATATTTTAGGTTCATAAAAATATACACATATATTATTCCTTCAGGGGATATTATTATAGACCCTTCATTTATAGATCCCGGTGATTATTATATTTTTATAATCTTTATATATGGGATATAAATAAAAATATTTTAACAGAAAATAAAATATTAAATATCCCCCCGCCTAGCGGGGGGGGAGGTTCCCCCGGCCGTAGGCCGGGTAGGCCCATGTTTATATACCTTATATAATAAAATAAATGTTTTTTTTATAAAATAAATCTAAGAAATTTATTTAGGCCAAAGTATATAAATATATATACGAAGTGAAAGTAAACCTTTTGCTAAAAATTATCAAATTGCGGAAACATCTTAAAGCTATTTCAACTAAGTAAATATAGTTTGCCCGATAAAAAAAAACATATGTTTTTTTTTATGCTTTGCTGCGGGCTAGTTATTCATTTATGGCACAGGTAATGACTCGTGGTATAGTAATATCGAAATAGATGCACGAAAGGAAATAGATAATCCGCAACCAAGTACCTTTTATTATGCCTCATAAAAAAAAACATATGTTTTTTTTTATATTCGGCCGGTATCGCCCCGCGAAGCGGGCGATTAGGTATGCTGTTCATCGACTAAATGGTAATTGGTGTATTAATTATAATATGCTTAAGATATAGTCAGACCTTATTCGAAAGAATACAGATATATATAAATAACTTATTAGTATATAATAATATCCTAGATAAAAAAAAACATACTTCTTAAAAAGTATTATTTCGAGGTTTACTAAAAAAATGATATATATAAGAGTTTTATTTATATAAATCGTTAAATGAATATTTATAACCCCCCCTTCGGGGGGTATATTATATGGGCCCCCCCTTCGGGGGGGCCCATATTTATAACTTATATTTTAAAGATATTTTTTTATATCTAAATTTTAAGTATAATATTTAGGGAGAAGTTTTCCAACTTTATCTAACCATATATAAATACCGACCTACTTAGGGATACCCCCCGCGAAGCGGGGGGGGGCATTTTAATATAAAATATCTGCATTGCGGATTATATATGTAAGATTAAAGGAAAAGATTTGTATTATGGTATTTTAATGGCCATAGCCGATGCTGCTAAATTATTATTAAAAGAAATAATAATACCTACACATGCTGATAAATTAATTTTATTTATAAGTCCTATTATATCATTAATATCAGCATTATTATGTTGATCAGTAATTCCATTTGGACCAGGTATAACAATAACAGATCATAATTATGGATTAATATTAACATTAGCAATAAGTAGTGTTGGTGTATTTGGAACTTTATTAGCTGGATGATCAGCTAATAGTAAATATTCATTATTAGGTTCTATACGTTCAACAGCTCAATTAATTAGTTATGAATTAGTTTTAACTACTATTGTTTTATTATGTATTTTATTTGCTGGTAGTATGAATTTATCTAGATATGTTGAATTACAAACATCTATTTGATTATTTATACCTTTATTACCTTTATCTATAATTTGATTCATAGGTTGTGTAGCTGAATGTGCTAGACCTCCTTTTGATAATGTTGAAGCTGAATCTGAATTAGTTTCAGGTCATATGACAGAATATTCATCTTCTATTTTTGTTTTATTCTTCTTATCTGAATATGCTTCAATCTTATTCTTATCAACATTAACTGTTATTTTATTCTTTGGTGGTGGTACTGGTATTATTTTAGGTTTAAAAGCTAATGTTTTCGCTTTTACTTATATTTGAGTTAGAGCTACTTTACCTAGAGTTAGATATGATAAATTAATTAATATGTGTTGAATTATTTTCTTACCATTATTATTCGGTTTTGCTATTTTCTTACCTTCATTAATATATATATTAGATGCTCAAATTTATTTAAGTATCTAATTTTCTTATTAATTAACTTTTACATATATATTCATATATTTTAAATAAGTCATATAAACATCAAAAACAGACATATATTAAACCTATAACCAAATTAGAGGGGATACCCCCCCCCCCGCTTCGCGGGGGGGGCATTTATATTATAAAACTTAAAAGAGATTACAGACCTTTAGTTTAAGAATACCTTAAAATAACACAATAAGCTATTAACATCATACTAAATATTATCTTTCATTTATATATAAGAAAATACTCAAATTTATATAGATATAATATAAGTTATGAGGTTATAATATACAAATATGTAATTATATATCCCCCCCGCCCTACGGGCGGGGGGGGATATATGATAGGGGGCCGTAGGCCCCCCATTATATATCCCTCCGAATGATAAAAAAAGATACACTTAAAAAGTATTTTTATATGGGCGATACCGGCCCTACTTATTATTTATCCTTAGTAAATTGAGATATAGAATAAGAAATATGGGGGGCCGATATAATACCCCGCTACGCGGGGCATATACCCGCCCACCGAAGGTGGGCGGGGGATATAATATTTAGATAAAGATTACTGAGAATAAAAATAAATAAGGTATAATATAGGGGGCCTACGGCCCCTACTAAATCAACTGAGGGGAAAATGATAAATAACCCGCCCTAATATAAAAAAAAACATAAGCTTATGTTTTTTTTATGGGATATATTAAATATAGATAATAAAAAGTTAAATAAAATATAGGAGAGATATAAAAAAAAGATGATAAAAAAGTATGCCATAAAAAAATTGATGGCCGGCCTGCTTAGGGCTTCTTAACAAGAATCAATTTTTTTATATAGTAGGGGGGGTAATAAAAAATTTTAGATATGAGTCGTAGACTAATTGGCAAGTCACCTAGATTTGAGCTAGGTCTATATATGTTCGAATCATGTCGACTCAGTAAGCATTGGTAGCTTAATGGTAAAGCCTTATAATGTCACTATAAGAGATGTCAGTTCGAATCTGATGCGATGCGAATAATAAAATGGATAGCTCGGTATTGGTAAACTAATCTACTTGCTACGTAGTTGCTTTTTAGCTATCAGCGTTCGATTCGCTGGCTATCCGTAAAAAAAATATATAATGCCCGACCTACTTAGGGTTTACTTCCCCCCCCCCCGCTACGCGGGGGGGGATATTTATATTATATTTATTTTATATTTATATATATATTATATATATATATATTTATATAGATGCTATTTAGGGGTAATAAAAAATATAAATTTGGGGGCTATGATTTTATCCCTGAAAAAAAACATGCTAAAAATATGTTTTTTTTTAGAGAAGGGGGCGGATAAATAAATTAAGGATATAAGTATCGCTATGTAGGCTATATATATATAGTCTATAAATTTTTATATATAATGACATATAGCACAATGGTTAGTGCATATTATTACGGATATTATTATGCGAGTTCGATTCTTGCTATGTCATAGGTAAGCAGTATAATGTAATAGGTAACATATAAAGCTCATGCCTTTATTATGGTAGTTCAAATCTATCTACTGCATAAAAAGAAATGAATTATAGCTCAATGGTAGAGCAGTCCACTCATAATGGATGTATCTCAGTTCAATTCTGAGTAATTTAAAAAAAATAAAAAAAAATAAGAGAACATGATGTTGGTTCAGATCAAATGCTATGTAGAGACATAACACATGCAAGTTATAAAAATACCACTTAAGGGTGGGAAAAAATAGCGTTAAGGTGAGTGATATAAGATAAAGAAAAAATCTTATTCAGATGTAGGTAATAGATAAAAATCTAGCCATGGAACTGGAGCCGACGATAAGCGTCACAACGGCCACATTGATGAAAATCAACTCTTATATAGAGCAGCAGTGGGGAATCTTTGACAATGGTCTAACGACTGATCAAGTTATCTACGAGAAGGATATTAAATAAAAATCCCGCTTTGCGGGATAATAATAAATAATAAAAGATTAACTATAAACTTCTAAATAATAGTAATAATGATACTAATTATGAAAGAGTCCTAACTAAAATATGTGCCAGCAGCTGCGGTGTGCGACAAGAAGCTATTCTTTATAATTCAAAATCTTATATTATTATCTCTATAGATATTTAATAATGGGCCTCCGGCCCATATCAATAAGATATTTTGACATAATTCGTAACAAATTTGTACCTATCTAAACATGCGTAAAAAGTAATTTTTAGGTTTGAAGCTTTAGAGAAAATGTAATTTATAATGCCCGTCCGAAGGACGGGTATACCCGCCCACCTGAAAGGTGGGCGGGCATTAATATCACTAAAATTATAAATGCTAGGTAAATTTACTATGGTTAACTAAAGTTAACTACTCGATGAGACCTCTTTAGGCTAAATATTTATTGCTCTCATATATAGGCCCGCCTTCGGCGGGCCCATATATATACTTTATAAAAGTATTATTTTTATCGAAGCGGGGGCGATACCCGCCCACCGAAGGTGGGCGGGCATTTGTGATATTATCCTTTTTATTCTCGTCATAATTGGCGGGTTTATTTATGAGATGATTTTTAATATTGTCAGGAGTCTGGATAGAATCACCGTATGTCTATCCTGTTATAGACGTTTGTACTGATAGGGGTAAAGAGTAGAACCTAAGGTAAATAAAGTGTAAAGAATGGAACTTGGTAAGCCTCATATTTTCTATATAAATATGGAAGATAATAACCCGCCCCTTTCAGGGGCGGGATATATTATGTATAAATCATGTTATTTATATAGAGGTTATTTATAAAATATAAAATATGGAAATAATAATATCGAATAGGAGGTAAAAGACAACTTAAAAAGCGAAAGCAATAATGTAATGTTATTGATAAGTAAATAACTAACCTGAAAGGGTGCTGACTTAAGGAAAGGGTGTTTTTTTTTAAAGAAGATGCCTGAGCCGTATGCGATGAAAGTCGCATGTACGGTTCTAAAGGGGGGAAAATCTGTGAGGATCTACCTATCCTAATTAGACATAGAGGGCAAGCATTGATCAGAATGGCTTAAAGGATCTGTAGAACGTATCTTAAAAAAGATATAGAATAATAACTTGAAAAAGGAAGGGTAATAAGAATTAAAGTTAGAGGGATAAAATACTAAGAAAACATTAAGACTATAAGGAGATTACTCAAGATTATTGACGTTGTGAGATGAAGGCTACGGTAGCGACATGGATTCGATACCCATTTAGTCGTAGCAGTTAACTATGAGTACAATAAAAGAAAAATGAAAATGAATAGTACTCCGCCTGACTAGTACGCTCGCAAGGGTGAAATACAAGACATTAGACGGTTGTAGTCCCAAGCAGTGGAACATGTCATTTAATTGGATGATCCTCCAAGAACCTTACCATCTCTTGAATTTTTAACAGGCGTTACATCGTTGTCGTCAGTTCATGCCGTGAGGTTTAATATTAAGTTATTGAATGAACGTAACCCTTTTCTTTAATGATAAGTATAATTGTAAAATTATAGGAAGTAGAGGTAGAAGACTAATCATGATGACCCTAATGAGATGGGCTATCGACGTGTTACAATATTAATAACAATTTTATTAACTTCCCCTTTTTGGGTAAGTTAAGATATTTATATACTTTGTATATTTATTAAATATTAAGATTATGACATAGTTTCATTTATGAATTGTAATCTGAAATTCGGTTACATAAAGGAGGAATTGCTAGTAATCGTAAACTAGAGTGTTACGGTGAAATTTTTTGCTACTTCGTACTAACCACTCATCAACAGCAAGAAATTTTATTTATACTTATTGAGTCTTTATTAAAAGGACTTGCTGTAAGTTGAAATACGGTTCGGTTAGGGGAACCTGATCGGGATTTATTTATTTATTCATCTATTTTTTTTACCTTTATTTTAGGTAATACACCCCACCCCCTTAGTCTATATCTCAATGGTAGAGAGATCGATTGATAATCGATAAATATGAGTTCGATTCTCATTAGACTAATTATATATATAATATAGGTTTACTTATTTATACTTAAATACCTTAGATTAATTAAAATCAGGGGGCCGTAGGCCCCCGATATATCCCGCCCACCTGAAAAAAAACATGCTAATAATATGTTTTTTTTTAGAGAGGTGGGCGGGTATCCTTTTTAGTTAAACCCATTATACGGTATTTATAATTTTATCTCTTTCTTATATATATATATATTTCCTTATTTTTATATTTAATGAGAAACTTATTAATAAAATATAGAATGGAAAAGAATAAATAAAAGATAAAATAAGATAAAAAAGCAAGGTATGCCTCATAAAAAAAAACATAAGCTTATGTTTTTTTTTATCTAAGGCCGGGCATACCTATAATAATTCTATTTTATTTTTAGCGGTTATGATGAAATGGTAGACATAAAACACTTAAAATGTTTGGATTAATATCGTGTAGGTTCGACTCCTACTAACCGTAAGATAATATAACCCTTTATATAAAAAATATTACTCCTATTATAGGGTATATATATTATATATCTTAATTAGAAATTATAAAAATATAGGTAAGTATAAATAATGAGCCCCCTATCAGCCCCCCGCTTTGCGGGGGGGAGGGGATTAAATATATAATGAAATAAAGGTAAAATAAATTTAGGAATAATGGGGGGCCCTCCTCATTATATATATTTTTAATTTATTTTAATGGGGAGATTCTAATGTTGGTAATTAGAGCTAAATTGTAACTTTAGTGCCGTAGTGCTGCGACTGTTCGATTCAGTCTCTCCTCAATAAGATAACTATAGTTCAAAGGTAGAACAATTGTATGTGGCGCAATTTATCTGAGTTCAATTCTCAGTAGTTATCCTTTGCTTAGGTAGTTCAATGGTTAGAACAGACGCCTCATATGCGTCTAATATAGGTTCAATTCCTTTCTTAAGCTTATGTCGTATAAGCTAACGAGGCATAGCGTCCGTTTTGTAATCGGAAGGTGTGGGGTTCGATTCCTCAATACGATAAATATACCCCCCCCGCAAAGCGGGGGGGATAAAATATGCCGCCCTTCGGGCGGAAAGTAAAAGGGAGAAATAAATTTTATATAATATCGCTAAATTGATATATTATATTATTACCCGCCCATAAAAAAAAACATAAGCTTATGTTTTTTTTTATATTCGGGCGGGCTTATATGATATGTGGAACTGTATACCCTTTATTTATTTTTATTCCCTTTATTACTTTTTTTTTACTAAGACTATATGATCTAATTGGTTATGATAATACTACTTCACAGTATTTATATGGGTTCGAGTCCCATTGTGGTTATATAATAAAAGTGACAATAAGTTAATTAGGTTAAACTCTGGTACTTCCAATACTATTATACGTGTTCGAGTCACGTTTGTCATAAAAATATGGTATAATTTTACATATATGGGCCCGCCTTCGGCGGGCCTATTATGTGTTATATATATAAGTAATAAATAATTTAACTCCGCGTGAGCATAAGTTATATAAAGAACATTGTTATTCATGGTTGAATAGACTGATTGCAAATTAGTTCTTTTAGGGTTCAATTCCCTCAATGTTCTATTTGATTTCAAGTTAAAATTAATACTTTGATTTATTTAATTAATGCCCGGCCTATGGCCGGGGCCCCCCCCCCTTCGGGGGGGGTATTCTTTATAGTTTTTTTACTATTTGATTTAAATTTTACTTAATCTTGATTTATCTAACAGATTGTTGCGTAATTGGTAACGTATCTACATTGGGTGTAGGGCTATGGGGGTTCAAATCCCTTCAATCTGAAGATTATAATTTATATAGGGATACCCCCCCGCTTCGCGGGGGGGGATTTTATCACCCCCGGCTTCGCCGGGGGGGTTATATATCGGGACCCTTATTTTCATCAAGTTTTATCTTGATCATATATCTTTTTAATTTAATTAAATAATAAAATGCCACAATTAGTTCCTTTTTATTTTTTACATTTATTAACTTTTGGTATATTAATTTTAACTATATTAATATATATTACTTCAAAATATTTATTACCTAATATATTAAGATTATTAATAACAAGAATATTAATAATAAAATTATAAATATAAAATTATACCCGCCCACCTGAAAAAAAACATGCTAAAAATATGTTTTTTTTTAGTGAGGTGGGCGGGCATATATGCCGCACTTCGGGCGGAATAAATACTAAAAATCAAAAATAAATAAAAATCATCATAAAAAATAATGAAAAAATAAGAAAACCACTCACCTAAAGTGAGGGGGAAATATTATTTAATACCCTAAGGGTATTTTGATTTTATTAAAGATTCCGGCATACCGCCGGTTTCTCGTTTGATTTGCTTTAACCTTAAATTATATATTGATTTATTAATTCCTCGTCATTGACTTTGGATTTAATATTAAAAAAAGAGGTCGTAGGCCTTATAAAATATATATATTAAGGAAATTAAAAAAAAGAAAATGTTTTTTTCACCTTTAGATCAATTTGAAATTAAACCTTTATTAACTATAAATAATATAATAACATTTAGTATATCAAATTTTGTAATTTATTCATTAATAGTAGCATTCATAATATATGGATTTAATATATTATTAAATAAAACATATTTAGGATGAAATAGATGAGGAGTAGCAATATTAGCTATATATGATACAATATTAAATATGGTTAAAAGTCAAGTAGGTGCACGTGGAGGTATATATTTCCCATTTATATTTACTTTATTTAATTTTATATTAATAGCTAATGTAATATCTATGATACCTTATTCATTTGCTATATCAGCTCAAATAGTAGCTATTATATCTTTAAGTTTAACATTATGATTAGGTTTAACTATAATAGGTTTTGTTAATCATGGTTTAGGTTTCTTTTCATTATTTGTTCCTACTGGAACACCTTTAGCTTTAGTTCCTGTTTTAGTTTTAATAGAAACTTTATCTTATAGTTCTAAAGCTATATCTTTAGGATTACGTTTATCTGCAAACATAAAACAATGTGTTTAAAAACCAAACTCCGGGGAAACCCTAAAGCTTTAATAACCAAAGTATAACCTTTTTAAAAAAGGAAATATATAATCCCAATTTATGATATACATATTTCCCGCCTCAGTGAGGCGGGATGTTATATATCCCTCTCTATTTAAGGGATAATATGATCAAAAGGCGGGTATATTTTTAAGGAAACTTTTATACTGGCTTGATTAATGACTCAAGGTATGGTAATATCATTAAAGATGTATTTAATTTATACCTATATAAATATAATAAATCGCCCCGCAAAGCATACATATTAAAAAGTATGTTTTTTTTTATAGGCGATGTTGACTTTCTTATTTAAAGATTTATAGGTAAATTTAACTCTAAAGAGATATTATAATGGGGCCGTAGGCCCCATATTTAGATGATTAAATTTATATAGGATAAAATTTATTAAATGGGTGATCGCGGATCTAAATCATAAATATAAGGGCTGGCCTACGACCGGATATCCTAAAATTTATTAACTTTTGAATAAATAGATGATTAGTTTAATATATTTTGATATATTTTAACCCTTTCATGTGTTAATTTATATTTTATACCCCCCGCTACGCGGGGGGGAGGATCCCGCCCACCAATGGTGGGCGGGCCCTTTATATATTTATGTAAAAGAGCAACGAGTAGATGGTTTTTTAATATATATATTTTTATTTATCCCCCCCGTCCGTAAGACGGGCATTATATATATATTATAAGGTGTACTCTAATCACCAGGAAACTGGCTCTTAAGCCAAAAAGCTGATATATATCAGTAAGTAATTTAAGATTAAAGAATGCCTCATAAAAAAACATAAGCTTATGTTTTTTTTATCTAAGGCCGATATCGCCCGCTTCGCGGGCAATTAAAAATATAATCATACATATATCTTCATTTTTTATCTCTTATATATATGGGCCCGCCGAAGGCGGGCCTATATAGTTATATATATATAATTATATAATATAATGCTCTTTAGATAGACTATACTTATAAAAATGAATAATAAGCAGGAAACCAACTTAAATATAATCTACCCGCAGCTAAGCATAAAAAAAAACATACTTCTTAAAAAGTATGTTTTTTTTATCAAGGCTTACTTAAATACGTTTTATTTATTATATTTCTATAATGTGGGTCCCTTCATACCTGCCATTATTTGTTTTAATCCCTAAATAGGCATATATGATATATTTTAATATCCGACCTAGAAATGTATATTTAAAAGGAAATAAATATATAATACTTAAGGCATTAACTAAATTATTATTATATATAGATAAAAAACCCCCCGCTTCGCGGGGGTATATTATATCGGATATTTATGGGCTATAATTATCAACTTATTTATTCATAAATGGAATAATGGGTGCCCCTCATAATTACGCCCACCGAAGGTGGGCGGGGGGGGGTTATCACCGACGATAAAAAAGACTATCATAACTTAAAAAGTATTTCCCCTAGAAGCCAGGGATATATAGGCCCGCCGAAGGCGGGCCCATTCTTTTTTTTATTTCCATTATTTTATTATTATATATATAATAAATAGTTTATAATAATTATTAAACCTTAAAATATAATGTTCTAAATGATTGTCTGGACATTTATTAATGTTAATATTAGGTTCATTAATTTTAAATTTAATGAGTTCATCAATATTAGGTTTTGTTAGTGGATTTATTCCTATGGCTGGAGTTATAGCTATTACTATTTTAGAATTTGCTATAGCTATGATTCAAGCTTATGTTTTCTGTATTTTATTTAGTGGTTATTTAAAAGACGCTATTTACTTACATTAAATTTATTATTATTATGGTTTATTATATACCTATATAAAAATATAATCTTATATACTTTCTTTAAAATAAAATACTATTTATCCCCGGCTTATTGGGGATATATGCCCGCCCATAAAAAAAAAGATAAGCTTATCTTTTTTTTTATATTAGGGCGGGAAATATATTCATATATTAATTGTATACCCCCGAAGGGGGGGCATGAAATAATTTTATTATATCCGTGAATACGTAAATATTATCCTTTAGATATTTATTTGAATTTAATTCATGATATATGCTCGACCTACTTAGGAAATTAGTTAGATAACTAAGCTACAAATAAATACAATATGCCGGCCATAGGCCGGCATATAAATATATTTTATCTCGGCATCTAAGCATTTTTATACCCGCCCACCGAAGGTGGGCGGGGGGATATATAAATGATCACTCCCAAAGATTAGGTTTTTAAGTTATTAATATACCCTTAGGGGGGTATTTATTCATGGGCCCCGAAGGGGCCCATTATTTATAGGGTCTCATATATGATAGGGGTATCAGATCCTCCCTCCATTATTTATCTCTTACAGAAGATATAATCTCTATATATTTATATGAGAGGTAATCTACTTCATATTTTAATAAGTTTAATAAGGCTTATAATAAATAAATCCCCAATAGGATATAATATAAGGGGGGCCTACGGCCCCCTTATCATACCCCCCGCTTTGCGGGGGGATTATTATTTAACCGATTTTTGGAAGGGGTTAAGACTGTTTTTCTAAAATTATATATATATTCTTGGGACTACTGTCTTGGGCCGTCCTTTTGTCAGTTATCTAATTTCTCTTTATTGCGTATATATTTTATATTCCATATTCATATTTATTATATATCAAGGGGGATATTATCATCCCGCCCGTTGGGCGGGATAGTTTAAAAGATGTATTATTGAAAGATATGAAAACTGATATTATAGCATTATTATTTAGTAATAATCTAAATATACGATTACTCTCATTAACTTCAGTAAAAGTATCTATATAAATAGGTTTAGATTGACCAAATTCAAATAAGAAATAATTTTGTAGACCAGGCTTTTCTATAGTAAATATAACAAAACTACTATAAATACGACGATTATTTCAGGTACGCGACCTAGTATAAAACATATACTTATGAGAATCAGTAATATCAATTAAATCAAATTTAGTTTTATAATCTATAGGTATTTTATTTAAATAATATTTACCTTTTTGATCAAAAGGTAAAAGTTTTATATTATTATAAGGTAATTTAAAGCTATAATCTTTTAACACTAATTTTTCCCCCCGCCCGAAGGGCGGGGGGGATATAATACATTCCCCCCCCGAAGGGGGCGGGATAAATAAACGGTCCATGAGTAGATTTTTTCTCCTTCATATCTTATTTAATGGTTTATATTTATAGGTGATATATTGAAAAATGGTATATGTAATTAATATTATTTTAAGGATTATAAATCAAAATTTATAAATGATAAAAAGATTAACTAAAAAGTAATCAATCATAATCATGAAAATGATAAAAAATAAAAACAAGTGGAATGAAACATCTGAGTAACTTGTAAAATAACCAACAGGGATAATATAAGTAACGGTGAGTGAAAGTATTAGAATCTTAAAGTATTACCAAGAGGTAAGAATAAAGTAGTTTCCAACTACTAAGAAAAAAAAATAAATTTTAGATTAAAGTACCGCAAGGGAAAGTAAGAAAATAGAATAATAAAGAGCAATCATTGAATGGTGTACCTCTTGTATAATGGGCCAGTGAGTTATATATTTTAGTGAGATTAAATTCGAATATAAATAGAAATTAATTAAAGTATATAGGCCCGAAAGCAAACGATCTACACATGTCCAAGTGTATATAAAACCTTATAAGGTATATATATGACTCAATAGGTAATTGTAGCAATAATTTCTAAAGAGGTGTGTGTAGCTGTGACAGACAAATCTGGTTTGCAGATAGCTGGTTTTCTGCGAAATATATTTTAGTATAGCCTTTATAATCTGTTAAATTAACAGACATTTAAACTGGTACAGCACTTAAATACCTTTGGGGAATTAGAATATAATTTTATCAAAATATTTAAACCTCGGAATCAGTGAATAATGAAATATAAGGAGTCAGACTTATTGCGATAAGGTAGTAAGTCGAGAAGGAAACAACCTAGACTATTAAATGAATGTCCCAAATATTAATTAAGTGAATAAAATCTATCCTACTTTAATTTTTATCCCGCCCACCGAAGGTGGGCGGGGGAAATAATATATCCCCCCGCGAAGCGGGGGGGTTAATTTTTATATAAATAAAAATCAAAAGTTAAAATCTTATGATTTTACATTATTATATATAAATGCCGGCCGAAGGCCGGCATTTATAAACCTAATCTTTTAGGCCATAATATACGGGCTATTAAATTATAGACAATTAGTAAGTGGGTTTGACAATAATCAACTTTTAATGAACATGTAACAATGCACTAATTTTATATATATATATATAATTTTATATATATATTTATTAATAATAGAGAAAATATATCGGGTCTAAATTAATAACAGTATTATAGATATAATCATAAAGATTATATGGTAGCAGAATATATAATGAAAAATTATAAAGAGATTGCTGGCTTGAGTAACGATAGATAATATAAGATTATCCCCTTATTCATAAGGTTTTACTATAAACGAACGGTCCCTAAGATTAATATAGAAATATATAATTAATGGGTAAAAGAACAAGAAAATAAAAATGAACCGTACTGTAGACCGACACAGGTATGATAAAAAGGGAATGGGATAACTACTTTGAATGAACTCGGCGTGCGACTTGATAAGTCTTAATTAATAGTATAACATTTTGGTTATATTGTGTATCTTCCACATTTGTCTACTTAAACATGGATTATAAGTAATTATTTTGTATGAAGCTTTAAGGAATATGTTATTTTTAAAAATAACTTGACACGATACTTATGGTGAATGAAAATGAATCGAATGTTTGAACAATCGTAATTATATTAATATGGGCCCCCTTCGGGGGCCCATTATAATACCCCCCCCTTCGGGGGGGGATATATTAGGTAATTGATTTAAGTATGTCGAGTGCTTAAATGAAGATCAAATAATACCAACGATTGATAATTCGGCACCTAAAAGTTGAACTGATATTAATTAAGGAACAAGGTAAGCCCAATATTTCTCAAAAAAAAAAGATAGATAATTTATATACCCGCCCACTTTATGTGGGCGGGTTTTTATCTTTATTTATGAGTAGTTTATTATAAAATAAGTAATTATGGAAATATAAATATATAATATTGGGTAAAAGATAATTGAAAAAGCAAATGCTTAGTGGTAATAACTAAGATAGGAATTATTATTCTAATCCGAGAGGGTGCAGACTTCAATTAGATGACTCGCTATTAAAAATAATAGAGGTAACAATAAAAGGAAAATAAGCATAAAATAATGGGGGGCCTACGGCCCCCCATCAGTTACCCCCCCAAAGGGGGGGGAAATATAATTTCCATTATGTGGGAGTTATCTTGGTAAAAGCTGAGTAAATTTTATGTAAAAGATACTATAAAGTTACTGAATAATTGGGAAAACCAATGAAAAAGGAGTTGTTTGAGCCGTATGCGATGAAAGTCGCATGTACGGTTCTGAACGGGGGAAAATCTGTGAGGATCTACCTATCGTAATAAAATAAATCGTGCGACTGTTTACCAAAAACATAGCTTATTGCATACTAGTAATAGTAAGTATAATAAGTGATATCTGCCCGGTGTTAGTTTAATAAATATTATTATTGTTTAGATAATTTTATAAAAGACTGATAAACGGCGGTCTTATTGTGAGGATCCGAAGGTAGCGGTGCGACAAGTTAAGTTCATAATAAGAATAAGGTGTAAATCCTTTACAATTGTCATATTTGTAAACCTAACTCAACATGCATTATAAGTAATTAATTTGTATGAAGCTTGAGTGACAACGGCTATAAACTTTAACTGATATAAGTGATCTAGTCTAGGTTAGAACAACATGATTAGTATAAACTAAATAGTGTATTAAAATCTCGTTATAGGTAAGTAACTTGTTCAGTATTTGGTTACTTTATGATTAAAATAATATTGACGCTACGAATATTATTATATGACTGAAATAAAAAAATATAATCATCGGGATATAGCTATAATCTAAATTGTTCATAAAAGTCTTATTATGGAAACTTGGTAAGCCTTATACATACCTAATTTAAATACCCTGCATATGCAGGGTTATATTTAGGAAGTAATATATAATATTAAAGATCTCCCCGCCCACCTTTGGTGGGCGGGCTTTATTTAATAGAAATTATTATATAGTGTAGAAGGTAAAGGATAAATATAAAAAGCTAATGATTTTATGTAATGTAAAATATAAAGTTATTTAACTTATTTCGAAAGAAAGCTGACTTATATATAAGGCCATTAAAAAAAAATAATATAACATTATAAATAAACGGTTTCCTTTAAGGGGCCCATGTTTATAAAAAGTTATATTATATTTAAGATAAAATAATCAAGATGAAATCTTGATGATTAGGGGGGCCTACGGCCCCCCCATTATGCCTACTATATAAAAAAATATATATCTATTTTTTTTATGGATATAAGTATAATAGGGAAATCTTAAAAAATGGTTTGAGCCGTATGCGATGAAAGTCGCACGTACGGTTCTTAAGGGGGGAAAGCTTGAGAGGGCCTACCTATCCTAACAAATTCATTGACGTATAATTGACGTCCTGCATGAATGAATATACGATGCGATAACTGTATCCAAAGTAGACTCAGTGAAATAGCAATTGCGGTGAAATTAGTACTATAATATATCTATATTATACGCCGGGTTGGTGAAAATCCAACTTTATAGTTAAAATACCCCCGCGAAGCGGGGGGGATTTAAAAGTATTAAAGAATTATCCGGTATTTTCCGACATAATAATTCAAAAAAAGAATACAATCGAATAATACTTAATCCTTTAAATGGGATAAATTACCCCCCCCCGAAGGGGGGGGGTGATTAATCCTCGGCTACGCCGGAGGATAAATTACAAAAGGCAAAATGTAATTTTATAACTATAAATAAAAAGGTGAAAACGGTTAATGATATCTTAGTTAAAGACCGTCGGCAGTTGTATATGTCGCTACAGACTGGTTCACCGAGGTTAGACTGAAATGTCTGTCTAAATGTACAGTCGGATTCTGTAATATAATAGATAAATATATGGGCCCGCCTTCGGCGGGCCTAATGATATATTTATTTTTATATAAAGGTGAAAGATTTATCTATTATTTAGATATAACTTATTAGTACATAAGTAAGAAACCTTTGTAGGTCAAACCTACTTAAGTTAATCAGAATTGGAAGATGCCGTATTTCCGTAGGTTGACAAAAAGACCCTATGCAGCTTTACTATATCTTTATTTTGATTTTTTAATCATAATTTATCCCCCGAAGGGGGATATAATCATCCCCGCCCTACGGGCGGGGGATAATTTATTATGATTAACCCTTTTTTTATTTATTTCAGTAGATTAGGTTATATTTATATTTTAAATCAAATGAGATACCTATATAAATAAAAAAAGAATCTAATTAATATAGTCAAAATTCAATATTAATTGAATTGCCCTTAAAAAGGGTTATTAATAAACTAATGACTTAAGTTTTAACTTATTTAAGAAAGAGTAAAGAGGTTAGTTTCGATGGGGCGTCGACATCAGCGAAAGCATCTGATGTGTCTAATAACAAAGATCTTGAATATCAAGACTAAATGTTTAATTAAATTATTTATTTAATAGTAAATAACGTACAATAATTCTATATGGTAAATAGAATAAAAAGATATGATAGGAATTACCTATCTTTAAATTTTATCTTATCCCCGCTAAGCTTAGCGGGGTATATAAGTAAGGATAACAACATAATTGTGCGATGATAATAACACAAACAAGTGGAATTAGTACTTACGTAGAGTGTAGTGAACAGGCATAAACAAATGGTATGGATGTCGATAACGGATTAAAGTTACGCTAGGGATTAAATGTTAGTTCCTTTATATAATAAATTATATATTATCTCCGCGATAGTGAGATAGCCCTCTAATGAGGGTATATTAATTGGGTGAATAACAAAAAACTCTTTATCAATATAAAGACAATTTGTAACGAAGTATATATGCCCCACCTACGGTGGGGGGGAAGTTTTAATAAGATATATAAACGTTCAACGACTAGTAATTGAGTAAACTAACAATAATATTACCACGAGCGCCCAATACCTAATTTACCCCCCGCCTGAAGAGGCGGGATATAAAATGGGCCCCGAAGGGGCCCATGATTATTTAATTAATCTTTATATTTTATATTTCTTTAATGCCCCTTTGGGGTATTTTATAATTTAAATGCCCGCCCACCGAAGGTGGGCGGGCATCCCCGTCCTTCGGACGGGCATAAAAATGATTTTTTATATATGGGCATTAAGGTAAAGACATAGTCTGAACTATATAGTGATATATAGAAGTTGTAATTAAAAAAGCAACAATAACAAAATTGAACAGGGTAATACCGCGTGAGAGTTGATATCGTCAGCGGTGTTTGCCACCTCGATGTCGTCTAGACTCGTCCTCCTGGTCGCAGCAACTAGGTAGGGTAGGACTGTTCGTCCTCTAAGGAGTTACTTGAGATGGGTTAATTACGACGTGAGTCAGTAATGATTTTATCATCTATGGATTTTTTTCTTATCTGTTGCCTTAAGTGTACGCAAGGATAATAAGGTACATTCCTATGGTTAATTATTTAATTTAGCTAAGAATGTTGTGTTTACATATTGAATGCATATCAAATATTAAATCCTTCAGATAAGTTTATACATTATAGACTATAATGTTTTAGTTAATATGTGATTTTCGCATATTTTCTAATTAATCCCCCCGAAGGGGGTATATAATAAGGGGCCCCCGAAGGGGGCCCCTAATTAATTTATTTATAATACTTATATTATAAATTAAAATACATATACCTAAAATATATACCTAAGGGATCATAGATTAATTGGTAAATCTTTCGCTTTGCATGTGAACAATATCGGTTCGATTCCGATTGATTCCATATTTTTATATTTGTATTTATAATAATTATTAAAAAAATTAAAAAAAAATGATTTGATTAGATGTTCCAACACCATGAGGTGTACGTTTACAAGATTCAGCTTCACCTAACCAGGAAGGAATACATGAATTATATGATCATATAATGTTTTATTTATCATTAATATTAGGATTAGTATCATATATATTATATGTAGTAATAGTAGATTTTAGAAAAAATAAATTTGCTTATAAATATTTAAGACATGGACAAACATTAGAAATTATATGAACAATATTTCCAGCTATAATATTATTATTAATAGCTTTTCCTAGTTTTATATTATTATATTTATGTGATGAAGTTTTAACTCCAGCTATGACTATTAAAGTTGTAGGATTACAATGATATTGAAAATATGAATATTCAGATTTTGTATCAGAAAAAGGAGAAACAATAGAATATGAATCATATATAATACCTGATGACATGTTAGAAGAAGGTCAATTAAGATTATTAGATACTGATACTTCTATAGTTTTACCAGTTGATACTCATGTTAGATTTATTGTTACTGCTAATGATGTTTTACATTCTTTCGCTGTACCTTCTTTAGGTATTAAAATTGATGCTGCTCCTGGTCGTTTAAACCAAGTAAGTGCTTTAATACAAAGAACCGGAGTTTATTATGGTCAATGTAGTGAATTATGTGGTGTTAACCATTCATTAATGCCAATAAAAATAGAATGTGTTCCAATTAATGAATTCATAGAATGATTATCTGAAGCTGAATAAAAAATAAAGATAAATATATAGCCAGATCTTAGATATATATTTTTATATATTTTATATAAAATTATTTAATAACTTTATTTTACCACTTTAAATATTTTAATACCCCCCCGCGAAGCGGGGGGGGCGTTATATTAATTTACATTTTATTTATGCTTTAAAGAGCATAAAAATATATATATATTCATATAAATAAACTTTATGATAAATAATCGATATATGCCCGCCCACCTTCGGTGGGCGGTATTATCATAAAAAAAATAAATAAGGGTATAGATTATCATCCCCCTAGAGAGATAGATGAAAATATGCAGAGAACCCTCAATAAATAAGGGGGGATTATATAATTAAAGAAGAGCACTTTGATATTTGCCTGCCTTTTAAATGCCCGCCCACCTTCGGTGGGCGGGAAATCTAGTTATATATTGGTATATTTATTCTTTTTCCTTTATTTATTTTTAATGTTTATATAGCTTAAAGGTAAAGCAATGTACTGTTAATACATCGATTTTGGTTCGATTCCAAATATGAACGAAAAATAAAAGCCACCAAAGGTGAGCTGAATATAAAAAAAGCATATTTAAAACATGTTTTTTTCATAGCGTAGAATGCCTACTATATAAAAAAATAGATTCTTCTTAACAAGCCCTAAGCAGGCCGGCCATCTATTTTTTTTTTAGGGGGCTTATATTAATAAATCCACCGCGTAGCGGATTAATTTTACCCAAGCTATATATTCTCATCTAATATTATTATAAATAATAATAGGTTAAGATAATATAAAAAAATAGATATAACTTAACAAGCCCGGCCTGCGGCCGGGCATATATTTTTTTTTTTAGTAGGCTGGGTATCCCCCCGCAGAGCGGGGGGTATTAAAATAAATAATGTAAATAACCCTAAATAATAATATATCCTATAGGCCCGCCGAAGGCGGGCCCATATTTTCCCAGATAATATAGATTATATTTTTTAATGTAGGATAGGAATATAAATGCTTAGTATTATATATATGTAAATAATAATATATGGAGGTTAACAGGAATAAGCCCCGCCCACCTGAAAAAAAACATGCTAATAAGCCCGCCGAAGGCGGGATGTTTTTTTTTTAGAGAGGTGGGCGGGATGATTATATCTCCTTCAGGGGTTAAATAATGCCCTAAGTAGGGATCTTATAACCCCCCTTCGGGGGTTATTTTTATTTATCCTTGGGGTTTATTAAATATAGAAAATATGATATAATATATCCCACTAAAATCAAGGCTAATCTATATTTAGGTAAGATTGTATATTTTAAAGGTTAATAAAATAATATATAGGCCCGCCTTCGGCGGGCCCATATAAAATATATAAGTATAAACCCGCCGAAGGGCGGGTAGTAAGAAAATATTGGTATGCGTAGCTGCGGGCTGATTATATATATATATTTTTTTTTTATTATAAGTTTATTTTATATAAATTGCCTTATGAGTTAATAATATATAAGATATGGGGTATAAAATATACTATATAAAGGCAAAGGGAGGATGCCGGCTGTAAGCCGGCATTTTACGGATGTATGGCTGAGTGGTTTAAAGCGTAATACTTGAGTTATTAAGACTTAATAGTCCACGTGTTCGAATCACGTTGCATCCGTTTAATGACTATGGCGAAATTGGTATACGCGATTAGTTTAGGTCTAATTTTTTTAAGGGTTCAACTCCCTTTAGTCATATTAAAGATTATAATTAAAAATTTAACAAACTTATGACTTTTATATATTTTTTTATATCATCTTTTACTTCAATAAGTTCAAGATTATTTAATCAATTATCTAAACATATAATTTTAATCGCTAGTGGTTTATTAGCTATACCTACTTTATATGATTGATCAGAAATAAATGTATATTATACTACTGATGGTATTGCTGATGTTTTAATATTATTAACAGCTTATCTTATACCTTTATCAATTATATCTAATTGAAATAATATACGTAGTACTTTATTTTTTGAATTAGTTTTAAATTTAGGTATTATATTATTAATTAATTTTATGTGTCAAGATATGACTTCTTTTTATATTTATTTTGAAGCTTCTTTAGCTCCTTTATTTGTTATGATAGGTTTATATGGTGCTGCTAATAAAGATAAAGCTGCTGATTATATATTAATTTATACTTTATTCTCTTCTTTATTTATGTTATTAGCTATAGCTATTTATGAAGTTTTATTAGATAATACTGATTATCAAGCTACTAGTTTATTAGTTTTATCTATTGATTTACAATGTATTCTATATTTAGCTATTTCTATAGGTATTGCTGTTAAAACACCTTTAGTTCCAGTTCATACTTGATTACCTGTTGTTCATTCAGAATCTCCTTTAGCTGGTTCTATACTATTAGCTGGAGTTATTTTAAAATTAGCTGTTTATGCTATTATTAGATTAATTTTACCTACTTTATCTGATGCTGCTGTTCTATATACTCCTTTAGTTTATGTTTTATGTGTTATAACTATTATATATACTTCTATTATAACTTTAAGACAAACTGATTTAAAAGTTATTATAGCTTATAGTTCTATTAGCCACATGTCGGTATGTATATTAGGTATTTTATCTAATACTTTAACTGGTATTTCAGGTAGTTTAATTTTATCTTTAGCTCATGGTTTTGTTTCACCAGGTTTATTTATTATTGTTGGTGGTATTTTATATGATAGATATCATAATAGATTAATATATTATTTCCAAGGTTTATTAACTTATATGCCTTGATTAGCTGTATATTTAATTATTTTAAGTTTCTGTAATACTGGTACTCCTTTATCTTTAAACTTTATTGGTGAAATGTTATCTATAACTGGTGCTATTAATAGAGCTCCTATTTTAGGTGCTTTAACTGCAATATCCGTACTTTTATCAGCTTCATATCAAATGAAAATAACTAATAGATTAACAGGAGGTATAAAAACACCATATATATCTTTAACTGCTGATTGTACTTATAGAGAAAGTTTCTTAATGTGAGCTTTAATTATACCTACAATTTTCTTCGGTTTATTCCCTAATTCTATATTAAATATGATATGAGAAGGTACTAACTTAATATATAAAATATAAATACCTTTATATATTTTAATACAACTTATAGTATCACTCCCGCATAGCGGGGGTTATATTATTAAAAAACCCGCCCACCTTCGGAGGGCGATATTAGATTATTCATAGGGCCTAAGGGCCATATTTTTTTTACATATATATTCATATATTTTAAATACTTCATAAAAAAAGATACTTTTTTACAAATATCTTAATTTTTATAAGTAGGCCGGTATGGCCCCGCATTGCGGGGCCATTATTCCTAATTAGGATGTTATCTCATATATTTTATATATAGGTGCATTTATGTCTTATAGTTCAATGGTTAGAACATTACTCTTCTAAAGTAATTATTTGGGTTCGATTCCCAATGAGATAAAAAATAATAAAATAAGATTTATAATAATGGGCCCCATCTTTATCATCCCCCCCCGAAGGGGGGGTATTTATAAATATATCCTTCCCCCGCCCTCCGTAGGAGGGCGGGGGTTATTTAATGGCTTATATAAAAAAACATACTTTTTTATCCCTAAGTAGGCATTTTTTATCCCCATTTATTTAAATCGTTATTGTTTTTATAAAAACGTTTTAATATAGATTTATCACTTATATATTTATCTTGGTAATAATAATCCCCCCCCCCCGCAAAGCGGGGGGGTATGATTAGGGGGGGCCTACGGCCCCCCCATTATCCCCGCCCACCTAAGGTGGGCGGGGGATGATTAAATAGGTTTATTTATTGGTTATTTTATACCTTCAATAAACTTAACAGTTTTAGTGTTATATCTATAATATTAGGTATCAAGTTAAATATGTATAAATCAAGCTATGTTAAAGAGGTTTAGAAAGTCTAAAATATAAATTTTATCGATGATAACATCCCCCTTCGGGGGATTTATTATTAGGTACCTTAATATTAGAAAAGGGGCCATATTACCTGGAGGGTATAATATCGGGCCGCCTTCGGCGGCCCCATTTACATTATATGAGCCCGCCTTCGGCGGGCTCATTTTTATAGAGATATCATTATCTTTTCATATATCTTTATTTATATAGCTAATATTATAATAAATTGAGTTAGTTAATATATATATATAGTGAAGCTACCATTACATAAATTTAAACTTTTAAAGGGGTTTATTTAAATAATATCGGGCCGCCTTCGGCGGCCCTTGATTATATTCCGCCCCCTTTAGGGAAAATATACCCCCGCGAAGCGGGGGGGGATTAGATCTCTTTAGATATATATTTACTTATATGCCCGCCCTTATATAAAAAAAACATAAGCTTATGTTTTTTTATGAAATATTAATCTCTTTATTTAATGTAGGTTTATTTTGCATTAATTCATATACCTGCAAATAAATATCCTATTTTATCTGTTAGAATCTATGATAAAGTGATATATCCAATTTCAAGATTATATGGTATTTGAATAAATATTGAACTTGATTATGTTTTAGAAAGAGGTTATAAAATAAATAAATCCCGCCCCTAAAAGGGGCGGGTTATTATCCCCGCCCTCCTACGGAGGGCGGGGGTTATTTAATGGCTTATATAAAAAAACATACTTTTTTATCCCCATTTATTTATATCGTTATTGTTTTTATAAAACGTTTTAATACAGATTTATCACTTATATATTTATCTTGGTAATAATAATCCCCCCGCAAGCGGGGGGGGTATGATTAGGGGGGGCCCCCCAATTTTCAATTTATCTCCCGCCCCGCGTAGCGGGGCGATATAAAATACCCGCTTATATATATATATATGTTTATATATTTAAATTCTTACTAATAAGTAGGATTATATATATATATGTTTATATATTTAAATTCTTACTAATAAGTAGGATTATATATATAAATAATGCCCGCCGAAGGCGGGTATCGCCCCGCGTAGCGGGGCGATTATTTTAATAATAATAAATACGACTATAAAATTTAAGATAAAATAACCTATCTATACCCTTTGAGATAATATTTTATATGAAGATTTTTTATACTAATCATTATTCCGGCCTTCGGCCGGCATAGGAGTAAACGATACTAAAATATCAATATATTTAGATGAGATTTTATCTATTATATTTATTAAACATGAAAAATGATGGGGCCCATTATTATATACCCGCCCTAATATAAAAAAAAAGATATCTTTTTTTTTATGGGCGGGTATTGAGAGATGTAAAGTTACTTTAAATATTTATATAAGGAAAGGTATAAATTTATAAGTGAAATTATATGTAAACTTACATAATAAAGTATCTACTTTTTAAGGTAAAGTTTATATTAGATTAGTATCCATAAAATGAAATATAATAAATCCCCCTTCGGGGGATATTATCCCCCCCGCTTCGCGGGGGATCTTATATAATAAGATATATTTAGAATTATCTATATAAATATGCCCGCCGGAGGCGGGAAACTTATTAATGGTAATATTTAATTTAAATATGAAAAATTATAATAATCAGGGGGATAATCCCCCTGATGATCTTCCCCCGCCCACCTGAAAAAAAACATGCTAAAAAGCCCTAGAAGGCGGGATGTTTTTTTTTTAGTGAGGTGGGCGGGGGATTATTAATATTATGCCGGCTCCTAGGATACATATTTTTTAGATATTTATTATACTTTGATAGAGCCAAGATTATTTAGTGTTATTAAATATTATATATATATAATAAGTAAATAGATGCCCCCCCGCAAAGCGGGGGGGGTGGCTTTATAAATGAACGGAGTAAATTATATAAATATCCCCATATAAATAACAACAAATGCGAAATGTTTATTATAGGGGAACAAGATAATTATATAAATATACTTTAGGTATCATAAATTAGGATAATGAGAATAAAAAAAGTTAGAAGGGGGAAAATATATAAAATAAATAAGAAAGATAAAAAGGATAAAATAAATAAAGAATGGGGGGCCCCCCATTATTTAAGCGATAAATAAATATTAATGCCCGGCCTACTATATAAAATATAAAAAGGGGTAAATAAAAAAAGAAATATAAATAAAAAAAAAAATAAAGGTAAGATCAATAATAATTACTACCTTTTTTATGTTAATATACATATATAAAATTAAAAAAAAATGACAATTAGAAAATCAAATCCTTATTTAGCGTTAGCAAATAGTTATTTAATAGATAGTCCACAGCCTAGTTCAATAAATTATTGATGAAATGTCGGTGTGCGCCATCTAATTGGCTTATCTGTGCTACTTGTAGTTGTAAGTAGCTATAATATGTTGTCAAATATTATACAACTCATTATTACGTATCCTATCTCTAAAAAAGAAGGCATGCGGATAGCAAATAATGAAAAGGTGAGAAAAGAAATATCTATGTTTCTAGTAGCTCATCTGAGTTGTTCTATTTATGCTGAGATTAACGAATTTGATACGTATAGGTGTAATCTTTTCAATTATAATATCTTAAAACGATACTATAGAAATATGATTTTTGGAGTAAACCGATATCCAGAAATATGACAACCAATTTCACACCACTTAAATAAAAAAGTTAACATAATAGCCCGCGTAGCGGGCTATAAAATTATGTTTTATGCGCAAACAGCTAATAATAGATTCAATTTGATATCTTCTCTTTTATGAGATATTATCAATAGTAAGAAGATAAGTTCAAGAATTTGGGATGTAACCGCCTCTAAAAGTTATAATATACTTTTATTGCGGACACGGAGATATAATAGTAATATGTTATTTATACGTAAATATCATATGAAGTATATCACTTTAAATGTAGTAAATACGAAAAAAGTAGATTATAATATAAAATCCAAATTAGAGATCAAGCGTTATTTAAAAAATAAAGCCATTAATAAAATGGATATTATAAGTACTTTAAATAAAGATTTACTTGAAAGAAAATTAAAAGAATCTAAATATAGGCCCGCCTACGGCGGGCTGATAAATCCCCCAACGGGCGGGGGAAAATATACCCCGCTACGCGGGGGATTTATATCCCTTCGGGATAAAAATTATGATCTTTTATCTATATTAACTAATATAGATTATCTAGTTAAAACTTACACTTTAATTAAAAATAAATCAAGTAATATGACAAAGGGAGTAGATTATAAAATTTTAGACAAAATAGACTTAAATAATAGGCCCGCCGAAGGCGGGCCTATCCTAATTTTATCTAATCTAATAAAATCTGGTAAATTTAATTTTAATCCTATTATTCTTAAATCTAACTCTCATAATTCTAAACTTTTAACTTTATTTTCATCTTATGATATTATTGTACAAAAAGCTATAACTATATTATTAGAATCAATATGAGAACCTCTATTTTCAGATTATTCTCATGGTTATAGACCAAATAGATCAACAAATACAGCTCTTAAACTTATTTATCAAACGGGTAACCGTTATAATTGAGTTATACAAGGTAAAATAGATAAAAGTTTAGATAATATACCTCATGATATTATCATGAAACGTATTAAAGAAAAAATAGGAGATAGACGTATATTAGAATTAATTAAGAAATATTTAGAAGCAGGATATATATTAAATGGAAAAAACTATAAAAGTGATAAAGGTCTACCACAAGGAGGTATATTAAACCCTATACTTACTAATATAGTGTTGGATAAGTTAGATAAATATCTTGAAAACTATACCTTTAAATTAACTCCCCCCCGCGAAGCGGGGGGGATCCCCGAAGGGGGATATGATTATGGGGTCCCGCCCCAATTTAATAGAGTTAGAGATTTAATGTATAGAACTCCTTTAACTGTTCCTATTTTAAAAAAAATGATGTTTATCAGATATGCTGATGATTTCGTTATTTTTATAAATGGATCATTAAATGAAACAATTATGATTAAAAATAATATAAAAGAATATTTAAAACAAAATTGTGGTTTAAGTTTAAATAATAAAAATAGCGTAATAACTAATATAAAAGAAAAAAAGTTTAACTTTTTAGGGGCAGAAATTCGTAAATTTAAGTCTGATAATTCAGTACAAAATAATAAGAAAATTAATCATAGATTAATGGTAAATGCACCTATAGATAAACTAGTAAAAATTTTAGTAGATAATAAATATATTAGAAGATCAAAAGATGGTAAAAATTACTATCCTCTTTCTATAAATATACTTCAAAATCTAGATCATTTTACAATAATTAATTTCTTTAATTATAAAATAAATGGTCTTATTAATTATTACGGATACGCTTCTAATTTAAATAAACTTAGAAGAATAATATGATATTTACAATCATCTTGTTCTTATACATTAGCTGCTAAATATAAAATATCCTCAACAAAAATATATAAAAAATTTGGAAATAAATTAAAATGCCCTAAAACTCATATAGAATTAGCTATTCCAAAAAATCTAATAGTTAAACATGACTTTAAATCTAAACCTTTTATTGATCCTGTTAAATTTTTAAATATAACCTCATCAAATAAACATACAACTTATATTTATGATAAAAATTGTGTTATATGTGAATCAACTTATAAAATAAAAAAAAAGTAGTTGATGTTTAACATAATATGAAAATTGGAAATTATACTTATACATAATGAGTAAATATGGCAAAAATCTCTTTGTCTATTATTATATAAAAGTGAGCATAATATTAGTAATAAATATAAATCATAAGAAAAGTAGTTTAGCTACAGATTTATTTTCTTTAATAAAACTTAATAAACAAAATAGTTACATTTAGAGGGAAAGCCGTATGATGGGAAACTATCACGTACGGTTTGGGTGGCAATAACAAGATCGTATAAATATATTGATTGAATAAGTTGACCACACTCATTATTAGGATTATGTTTAGTTATACAAATAGCTTCAGGGCTATTCCTAGCAATGCATGTGCGCCATTGAGGCTCTTGTGTTAATCTGAATAAGGTCAGATATTATTTTGTTCAAATAATAAAATCACCCAACTTAAGTATATTGAGAAATCTATTACTAAAAATAGCATGTTGGGAAAAAATAATATTGATTTTGAAACTGTTAAAAACTTTATTATTAGATGAAATCTTTAAATTATGGTTAAAGCTATACTGCTTGAAGTTCAATTACCAATCGTCTCAAGCTAGAGACTTATACCTTGACAGATATTGGGTTAATTATTTTTATAATAAAATAGGAATGCATTATTTTATTAGAACAATAAAAATAAGATATATTAAATCTATTAATATAAAGGTAATGAATGAACAACCTAAGAAGATATATATCTTGAACACAAGAGAGACTATGGTATCCACTAAAAATATAAAAATTTATCCCCCTTTGGGGGATATAATAATGGGCCCCCTTCGGGGGGCCCATATTTATGTGGGAGGAAGTACAAATAATTCTGTTTCTTATATGAAATATAATGATTTTAATAGATCATGAAATACTTATAAAAAAAGTATACAGAGAAGTGTACTAGTTATTAATAGTATTAAATTTTATAGTACTGATTTAGGAATAAAAGATCACCCCGCGAAGCGGGGTGATTATAAGGTATTAGAAAAATTAAATAATTTATCTGATTTTTGTAATAAATATCCTTATAAATTTATAGATAGAAAAATTTATAACAACTTTATATTAAATAAAGATTTATTTTTAATAGCATATGATTTATCTAATAATAAACAATTATCTGTTTCATCAGATATATTAGATAATTTAATTCATAATTTAAAATCTGGTACTTTTAATTTTACATCTTTTAAACATAATAATAATAAATCTAATATAGATATATTAGTTTTAGAAGTTATTAGATTAATACTTCTAGCTATTTATGAACCATCAGCCTATAATAGATATATTAATCCCGGCTTCGCCGGGCATATTTCTCATGATAAATCTAAAGATTTAGCTATAAAATATATATATAATAATTTTAAAGGTTGTACATGATGAATAGAAAATAATATAGAAAATATAATATCTAAAATACCAAAAGATAAGATAATAAATCTATTAAAAAAAAGAATAAAAGATGAAAGATTTATAGCATTAATAAATAAAGCAATTAAAGCAGGATATTTAATAGAAAATATAAATGAGAAAGATCTACTAAAACAATGTGGATCTTCTAAATCTAATAAAACAATAATAAATAGTATATTAACAAATATATATTTAGAACAATTAGATACATTTATATATAAATTAAAAACTAAGGCCCCGCAAAGCGGGGCGATACCGGCCGTAGGACGGGAAAAGCCCGCCCGAAGGGCGGGCGATAAGGATATCCCTTCACAACTTAGTCAGTTTTCTCTTCATTTTATTTCTAATTTACATAATAAACTTATGTATATTAGATTTAATAATCATTGAATTATTGCTATTAATGGTACTTATAATGATTCTCTTAAATTTAATAATTTAATTATTGATTTTTATTCTAATATTTTAGGTATTAATTTAATTAATCATAAGTTTCCCGCCTCCGGCGGGCATATTATTAATAGTTATATTAATCATATATTATTTTTAGATATAAATTTTAAACATTCAAAAATAAAAACTAAAAGTAATATAGATAAATGCCCGCCCACCGAAGGTGGGCGGGTATCCCCGTCTGAAGAACGGGCATTAATTTTAACAGCTCCTATGACTCTTATTTCTAAAAAACTTCATATGAATAAATTTCATATTAATCATAAAGGTATTACTAAAACTAGTTGATTATCTTTAGATTTATATCATATAATTTATTTAGCTAATAATGTTATAAAAAATTATATTAATTATTATTCATTAGTTCATAATAAAACAAGATTAATTAGTTATATATATTATATAATAAAAGATTCAGTTTTACGTACTATTGCTGCTAAAATGAAATTAAAAACAAGAGCTCAAGTTATAAAAAAATATGGTAAAAATATAACTATTAATAAATATAAAGATGGTAAAATAATAAAAACAATAAGTTTAATAAATATAAGAGAAATAAAAAAAATATCTAGAAAAAAAAATTATCTTTAATTAAAGATATAAATATTACCTACCCTAGTTGATATAAATAGGATGAATAAGGGGCCTACGGCCCCTTTATTATATCCCCCGCGTAGCGGGGGCATATTTATATATTTAAGGATGGTAAAAGATATGAATTAAGAATATAAAGTTAAAAAGGGATATATAGCCCGGCCGTAGGCCGGGTACCCCCCCGCGTAGCGGGGGGATCAGATAAAAAATATTAATAATGGAGAGCTGTATGATAGGAAACTATCACGTACAGTTCGGGAACGATTACTTTTATCTTATTGATATTGGTTTTTAGTTCACTATTCAAGTAATTTAGAATTAGCATTTAATTCAGTTGAACATATAATGAGAGAGTGCGCCTTTGTGTCGTACGTTGAAAGTATATTGTCTAATATACCAATTATTTTAGTCTATAATATTTATACCTTTTTGGTTATATTAATATAGCCGAAGGTAATATAGCCCCCCCCCCTTTAGGGGGGGGGGCTGATATTTTGGGTCTTTCCCTTATATCATGATATTATAATAATTGCCATTAAATGTCACGCTATTGGTAAGTTTAATAAACTCAATAGATGGGTAGCGACATGGAAGAAGAAATAAAATATTAACCGCAAAATATAATAAATGAGGGGCCTTCGGCCCCTTATAATAACCCGCCCCTGAAAGGGGCGGGATATATTTCTTTTATGGAAGTGTTTATGAATACGATAAGAAACTTGAAACATTAATGGTGATTTAATATATAATCCAATTGTAAATAACATAATTTTAATACATTTGAATACTAAAGTATATATAAATATCTCTTATTATATATATTGACTAATTAGTATTACCAGTTATAAATATATAACATATATTATACTCCCCCCCCCGCTATGCGGGGGGGTGTATAAAATTATATTTAATGCAAGGTTCTAAGAACACATGGACGTTAAAAATAGACGATACGGAACTAAGGGAAGTAACCCCTTAATTAAATGCCCCTTAGGGTATCCCCGTCCTTCGGACGGGCATTTATTATTAAATTTAATGGGGACTCGGAAGTTTCATAGTATCTTAAATATATATCCCCCCCGCATAGCGGGGGGGATACCCGCCCACCTCTCTAAAAAAAAACATATTTTTAGCATGTTTTTTTTTTCAGGTGGGCGGGCATTTATTTAATGAAAAGGAAATTAGTGTAATTATGTATATCTATAAATACTTCTAATAAAAATTTAATATACAAAATAAATATATGAATTCGTAAATATATATACCCCCCCCCCGCATTGCGGGGGGGGGATACCCAACCAACTAATAAAAAAATAGATATCTATTTTTTTTTTATGAGGTATTTAATCGAATCTTTTTGTAGAAGTTAGTAATAGATAAAATAAATATAGAAAAGATAAATCTATAATATACTATAATATAAATACTTTAAAAGGAGAAAATATAAAATTAATAGCTAGTTATAAAGAAAAAAAATAAAGAGTGGGGAACCCCCAGATCAGCCCACCTTCGGTGGGCGGGTATTATATATCCCGCCCTTCGGGCGGGATAAATGATAGGGGGGCCTACCATTATTTATTAAATGGTAAATTGATATTTATTCTTGCTAATTATATAATAAAATATAATGATATAATACATCCCGCCCCCTTTAGGGGGCGGGATATGATCATCACCCCCTTCGGGGGTGATCATTTAATGGGTGTAATAACCCCGCAGAGCGGGACATAGCTCAAATAGCAATTACAGTTTTTTTATAAGTAATTTATATATCATCTGCCAATGGTAAACTTAGCTTTTTAGTTATTATTTCTTTTTTATCCATATATAATGTTTTTAAAGTTATTAAACTTATAAATTCTTATTATTCTTTAGTTATTAAAGGTAAATAGAATAAAATGCTCATGGGGGAAAAATAAAATATGACATAATATAATTAACCCCCCCCCCCTGCGGGGGGGTATATTATCAACCCCCTTAGGGATGATCTCATTAAAAAAGAAATATGAGGCAAAAAACTATAGGTTTCATAATATGAAAAGTTTAATGCCCCATAAAAAAAAAACATACTTTTTTAGAAGTATGTTTTTTTTTATCTAGGCCGGGTATCAGGGCTCATTAATAAAGTTTTATCTTAAAATTTATATTTTTTTTTGTTTATAAATGATAAATAATAGCTATAAAGGCAAATATCATTTAAGAATGATAACAAAATAAATAAAGATAAAATAAAAAAAAGTAAGATAAAAAATAGTATATTATAGAAATAAAAAAACTATAAAAATAATTCATAGAAAGCCGTATGATGGGAAACTATCACGTACGGTTTGGAGGGCAATTCAAAAAGATTGACCCTACTGTTAATGGAGGTTGACTGATTAGGTACATACATGCGAACGGAGCGTCTTTCTTCTTTATTTGTATGTATTTACACATAGGAAAAGCATTATATTACGGAAGTTATAAGTCACCAAGAGTCTTAGTATGATCAATAGGAGTTATAATTTTTATTTTAACAATGGCTACTGCCTTTATGGGTTATAACAATAGCCCAAAATCTAAATTAAATAAATCCTCTAATATAATCAATAAAAAATTTTTAAATAAACAAACTATTATAAGTAAAAGAAATTATAAAACTATTAATACTAATATAAAAAAAAATTATACTTTACCTAAATTTATATTTAAAGAAATAGGTATTACACCTATAATTTGATGAGAAGATCTTAATAAAAGTATAATACAAACTAAAATAAGTGAAGAGTTAAAAGAAAAATCAGGTGTTTATATAATAATTAATAAAGTAACTAAAAATTATTATATAGGTTCAGGTGAAACAAATAATTTAAATACTTTATTTAGAAATTATTTAATAAATAAAAAAGAAAATAAAATAATAAGATCATCTATTAATAAATATGGTTTAAATAATTTTATTTTTGGTATATTAGATTTTTATCCTAAACCTACTAATAATGATATTAATAATTTAGAATTATTAGCTTTAGAAACTTCATATATTAATATTTTAACTCCTTTATATAATATTTTAACTAAATTTCCTAAATTTAAAAATAAAGTTGATTTAGATGAATTTAATTTTAAAAATAATCAAAATTTATCTACTTTATCTTTATTTAAAGAAAGACAAAAATTGTTAAAAGAATTAAAATTAAAACATAAAAATTATTGAGAAAAAAAAATATATAATAATGTACCTAAAGTTACTATTAAATATTTCAGTGAAGAAAGTCGTCTTAATATAAGTAAAAGTTCTCGTAAAATTATTTATATTATAGATGCTAATTTATCTAATAATATTTTATGTCAATTTAAATCAATAGAACAAGCTTCACAATTTTTATCATGTAGTACTAAAACTATACAACGTAGTCTTAAATTAGGTGAAATATATATCCCTGATTTATTTATACCTTTATTAAATAATTCTCATATTAATAATAATAAATCTATAATAGATGATATTAATTTAAATAATGAAAATTTAAATAAAAATAAAACTTGTTTAAAAAAAAATGATTTTAATACTAAATTTTATATAAAAGCAGAATATGCTAGAAATATAGAAGAATAAAAATAAAATTGAGATATATAAATCTCAAAGATAAAAACCGCCCACCTTAGGAGGGCGGAATATATTTATCAAAACCAAAATCCCGCCCACCATTGGTGGGCGGGTATATACTTATTAATAGTGGGAAAGATATTTTTTTCAAAGGAGAATAATAAATAGACATCAACATATTGTAATTAATACAGGTATAAATATCCTATCCTTTTTGTAGGAACTAAAATTTATAATTTTATATACATTTTTAAAGATTATTAGCCATTTATATTGAGAATAAATCAATAAAAAAAAATGGAATAAAGATAATATACCGCCCACCTTTGGTGGGCGGTATGTATAAAATTTTATAGGTTTATATAATCTTATATTTTAAATTATATAATCTTAAATAGGTTTCCCTGCATAATAAAAAATATTTTTATACCTGCCCATAAAAAAAAAGATATCTTTTTTTTTATATTAGGGCAGGGATATTTTGGTTTATTTTAAACCTTGTGAAACGACTTTATATTATGAAAAGATTTTTAAATTTTTTATTTCCTTTTGGGATTTACTATTTATTATTTATCCCGCCCACCTTTGGTGGGCGGGATCATTTATCTTTATATTTCTAATATATATGTATAATATAACTTAAAATATCTGAATGCCCGTCCGAAGGACGGGATACCCCCGCTTCGCGGGGGGATTATTAAAATCAAAATTTTGATAGAAAATTTAGAGGGGAATAATTATATTTTCAACCATTTTCTAATTAAAGGATTTTACACTTTATGCAGAAGTAATTTAAGGTCGATAATATATTTAGATAGTCTATCTTATATATAAATATCTTCGCCCTTTGTGGGAGATATATTTTACTTACTTTATCTATAAGTATTAAGCAGATATATATTACTTCCCCCCCCCGCAAAGCGGGGGGGGGGGGATATACTACTTGTTATTAAGCAGGTTATATATCATTAGATGCCCGCCCACCTTCGGTGGGCGGGTATTTATATTTAATGCCAGAAGTAAAATATGCCCCGGGAAATATTTATATCTATAATTGTAACTTTTATAAGAAAAATTATAGTAAGATATATGATAAATTTATCCCCCCGAAGGGGGGATATAATAATGGGCCCCCTTCGGGGGCCCATATTTATCATAGATAAACCTATTTAAATAGGAATAATAAAATAGTATGCCCCGCGAAGCGGGGCATTATATTAAGTATTTTAATTTCATAATATATATAATCAAAAATTTAATGCCCGGCCTACTGCCGGTATCCCCCCCCCGCAATTGCGGAGGGGGTATTTGATTGAAATTTATTTCTCGTTAAAGGTTATTATTTCTATGTGATTAAATTACTTATATTCATAATTTTATGGTAATAATTTTTCTTAGGTAAAATTTTAAAACCTTAAATAGGGTATATTTATCGGCAACATTAATGAAAACGATTAAATTAAAACTAGATCGTCGGTTATATAAAGAATCGCTACAGACTGCTACATTAATGGGTATCTGAAATGATATTTAATGCACAGTCGTAATTAAACATACATATATAAAATGTTTAATTTACTTTACTTAAAAATATCTTATACCCCGCGTAGCGGGGCATATACCCGGCCGAAGGCCGGGGATAAAAGATAGTCTGTTATATATATTATATCTCTTTTTAGATTATAATTAATAAACTATGCCGGCCGAAGGCCGGAATAATGATTATTGAAAATTTAATAATGTAATTTAATTTATATATATCTTTTTAATAGGCCCGCCTTCGGCGGGCCCATATATTTTTAGTATTTCCGCCCACCATAGGTGGGCGGAATTATATATATATAATTTATTAATTATTAATAATTTATTTAGCAGACTAAAGATATTAAATAAAGATACTGGACGTATTGCCTTGTATATGGGCAGATGAGTCACTGAGGTAATTTTTTTTGCCTTAAATATTTTTTACTTATTTTCATATTCTTAAATATTTTAATAATTATGTCTAAGAACTTAAAAATAAATAATAAGCTTTTATTAAAAATTAATAAAATAGTTTTAAATAGTATAAATAAAATAAATAAAGAAAATATAAAAGAACCAAATTATGATTCAACAATAATAGAAATAATATATGGATCATTATTAGGAGATGCTAAAGCTAAAAAGCGTAAAGGAACTAAAATATTATTTTATTTAGAAAATAGTAATAATGATTATTTATTATGTTTTCATAGTTTAATTGCAAATTTAGGTTTTTGTAATCCTAAAATACCTAAAATAACAAGAAAATTAGGTAATAAAGGAAAATTAAAAAAAATTATAATATTTAATACATGAACTTATAATAAATTTAATAATATATATAATTTATGATATAAATCAGTAAATAATGAAATAGAAAATATAAATGAAGTTAATAAATTAAATAGGGCATTGCCTAATAAATCTATTAATTCCAATTTACAAATTATTAAAATTTTACCTTCTAATTTACATATTTATTTATCTCCCTTAGCTTTAGCTATTTGAATAATGAATAATGGATATAAATCTAATAAAGGTTTAAATATAACTATTTATCATTTTTCTATTAAAGAATTAGAATATCTTATTTATTTATTGAAATTTAAATTTAATTTAGATAGTTATTATCAAAAGTATGGTTATAATAAATTTGGTAATCCTCTTTATTTTATCCATATTAATGGTAATTCTATGCCTTTATTAGTAAAATTAGTTAAACCATTTATTTTTCCTTCAATGAAATATAAATTTGGAGATTATATTAATAACATATAATTTTATATGCATTAAATAAACTATGATTATATAACCGCCCACCTAAAGGTGGGCGGGGTTTAAATTGCCTCGCGAAGCGAGGCGATACCGGCCTTAGATAAAAAAAACATAAGCTTATGTTTTTTTTATGAGGCATTCTTATATTTATTTTTATACTTAAGTAAAAAATATAGTATTATATATTATATATAATGCAACATTATTGAAAACAGGTCAAATTTATATGTTAAATAAAAAGACCGTGGGTAAATTAAAAGATATGATGATCCCCTCGCGAAGCGAGGGGATATTTATTTCTTTCTAAAGCTTTTTGGAGTATCCTTTTATTTATCCCTACAGAGTGGTCCAATAATGGGTATCTTAAATGATGCTTAATGTGCACTCGAATATTTATATAATATAAACTTACATATTTTTAATATCATAGTTTATTATTATACACAAGGCTTATTAAACAATAGTAATAACCATATTTTTATAAATACTAACGATGATAATATACCGCCCCTGAAAGGGGCGGGTAAAATACCCCATAAAAAAAAACATACTTCTTAAAAAGTATGTTTTTTTTTATCTCGCGGGGGGGATTATATCTCCGAATGGGGTTTATTTTATCTATAAGGTTATTTATTGTCTTATAATAAGGTATATACGTAATTAATAATTATTAAGCTTAAAACGAATATATATAAATACGAAAGATAATGATTAGTACTGGAATAAATGCCAGTTAGATAATATTGAAAGTATTATAATCAGGAGTTTTGCAATGAATAATTATAGAAATATACTTAATAAGTACATGGTATTATTTATTTTAACATTTAAAAACAATATAAATACCCTCCCGCAATGCGGGAGGGGGATGCCCGGCCTATGGCCGGGCATTATATATTAATAATCAGGGGGGATTCCCTCTATTATGCCCCCCGCGAAGCGGGGGGAGTTATTTAAACCTTGATTTAGGGATAAATAATATTTAAATATTGGCAACTGTTATAACTAACTTATTATCAGCTATACCTTTCATTGGTTCAGATTTAGTTCCGTTAACCTGATATTTATTATATATATATATATATAAAATTTCAAGATTTCATCTTGATTATTATATTTCAATTATATAAATTAAATAAATACCGCCCACCTGAAAAAAAACATGCTAATAATATGTTTTTTTTTAGAGAGGTGGGCGGGCATTAATAAATAAAATATGGGCCCGCCGAAGGCGGGCCCATTAAAAAGGATAATAATATATTTATCCATTTATATAAAAATATATATATAATTATAAACTCATATAAGCGGCCATATATTGTAAAATATATAGGAAAATAAGGTGAATTTCATAAAAGTCCAAATTATATAAATCCTAAGGGCCGGATTATTAATAATCAGGGGGGGATTCCCCCCCCCCTGAAGATTAGGGGGGCCGTAGGCCCCCCATTATCCCTTTCGGGATATAAAATTGGGTCCTTTATTTATTGGATAATATGAAGCGAAGTATATTATATATGAATATATATTTTAATGACTTAAAAAAGATACTTATAAAAATATAAGATATTTTATAGTAGGCAGGTATTATATATATAAGTAATATAAACGTTCAACGACTAGAAATTGAGTACATATAACAATAATATTTCCACGAGCGCCTTACATCCTTAATATATTAACCCCCCCGCTACGCGGGGGGGGATTGATAATATCCCCCCGAAGGGGGGATAGATTAAGAAAATATGATCGGATATTTTTCTATTTATTTTTAAGGATGATGACATAGTCTAATCTTATAAGTAATTATAAGTAAATATATTATTAAATTTAATATATAATCAATAAATAACAATGTTATATGAGGAGGTTTTAAATTACATGAGGGACCATATTATAGTGATATAATATTAAAAATTCTTCTTAATGCTGGGACTTCCAAATTAATATATGATATAATCATATATACCCGCCTAAAAAAAATATTATATGTATTTATCAAGGCGGAATACTAAATTATGTACTATTATACATACCCTATAATTCCCCGCGAGATAAAAAAAAACATACTTCTTAAAAAGTATGTTTTTTTTTATGGGGCATATATTCTTCCAAAGAGTATGGATTTATTTATTATATAGATAAGTGAAAATAATAGTTAAAATCATAATAATCAGGGGGATAATCCCCCTGATGATCATCCCCCCCCTTCGGGGGGGGGATGATTATATAAGGATAATCAGCAGTAGTTAAAAAGAAATTAGCTACTCAGAGACTAAACGAAGAAAATCTATTTAATTCTCCCGCAGCTAGCTGCGGGTATCCCCCCCGCTATGCGGGACCGGAGGGGGGGTATTATATTGATAAAATTAAGATCCTATCTTATATTCCCCATTATGGGATTTATCATAAATATTGAATTTTGATAATATATAGCTTATTTTAAATATATAATAGATAATAAAGATTAAATGACCGCCCACCTTCGGTGGGCGGGTATCTCCGTATTTCGGATAAGCATTCTTTAATAAATAGATTAAGATATAGTCCAATTAAAATATAAATAGATTATATATAATTATACCTGTTAAACAGGAATAAAAGATAATAAATTTAGGTAAAAATCCCGCCCACCTGAAAAAAAACATGCTAAAAATATGTTTTTTTTTAGAGAGGTGGGCGGGAAATAATCAAGATTTATATATATAATTTATAGATACCCGGACATAAGGACGGGTATTTTTTATCGTTATAACTCTTTGTTATATCGATTATTTTTTGCTCAGTAAGTAATCCTACAATTCAACGTTTCTTTGCCTTACATTTTTTATTACCATTCATCTTGGCAGCTTTAGTTGTAATGCATTTAATAGCATTACATATACATGGATCATCAAACCCAGTAGGAATTACAGGTAATTTAGATAGAATACCTATGCATAGTTATTTCATATTCAAAGTGCGCCGTTGTGATATATCTCTTTAGTTGTACAGAACAACAAGTATTTCGTTATTATACTTTCATTACTATACTTAGGTATAATGTGAAAACATTTACTAAACAGAGCATGTATAGAAAAGGATTATAATTAGTAAAGATAGATATTAAAATAATCCATATGAATAATCTATGGTTAGAATTGTATTATTCGAACATCAATTTTCAAGGTACTCTAATGAAAGTTATCGTCATACTATCTATTAGACGATGATTAATTATATTGATTCTAGTTTTGAAGGAATTGGTAAAACGATAATTAATCCCTATTATAGTAAAACTATAAGCCCCCATAAAAAAATTGATTCTTCTTAATAAGCCCTAAGCAGGCCGGCCATCAATTTTTTTATATCTACGCGGGGGGAAGAAAATGAATGATGAACCTAAGGATTAAATCTGATAGAGATATATAACTACGGGATTCGCTTCTTCCAGTAATGGTAATGCGAACAGAGGTTTCATAGTAATTGGTTCTTTTTTCATATATTATTATATATTTTTAGTACCCAGTGAAGGAAACCAGTAATTTTTAATCTTATTTTATTTATTACAAATGCAGGATGCAATAATAATGTATTAAATAAATTAGATAATCTTAAATATAACGATAGCTTACATAGCGGATTATAAAATATATCGGCATATTAAATACCCGCCCACCTTAGGTGGGCGGGAAACCGCCGGTATACTTTTAAGATTTAATAAAAATTATGGAAAGCCGTATGATCAGGAAACTATCACGTACGGTTTGGTGACGAGTTTTTATTTCCCTAATTAATCACCTCGCATAATAGGGTGATATATTTTAGGGTTTAGATCCTTAGTTCAATGATTTAATAACTGTATTTGTATTCTTATTAATATTTAGTTTATTTGTATTCTTTTCACCTAATACTTTAGGTCAATAATGGCCTATATATACTAAATGCTGAGAAAAATTTTAGAATAAATATATAATAAAACTCAATTTATTAATCTTCATTTTATTTATACTTTATTTCTTTCCTATGGTTAGATAGTATTATATTATAATTTTTATATATTAGTAACATATTATTATATATTATCTTTTTTATAAAAAAAATATAAAAGATAAAAATTTAATCAGCAGATAACCAAAAGTAAAAGTTCCCGTTTCGGGAGGAAAAAAAATAAAATTACTTAGTAGGAATCTCAGAGACTATACGTATACATAAAATAATGCCCCTTAGGGTATCCCCGTCCTTCGGACGGGGATTATAGGCTTTTATATATTTTATGAAGAGATAGTCCAAAATTTATAGTCAATATAAATTATAAGCATTCAGATAACTATATACCTGGAAACCCAATGGTAACTCCGGCATCGATAAAAATAAATACACGCCGATAAGGCGTACATAATAATCATGGGCCCCGCCCATTATTCCCCGTCCCTTCGGGACGGGTTATTTAATATGAGCCTCATTTTTATGAGAATAATACCCAACCTACTTAGGGTTTTGTCGATAATATCATATATCTTAATACCTATAAAAAAAATACAAAACAAAAAATATCCTATTTTTTATAAATCCTTTATTCTTATTTACCCCGCTTAGCGGGGTTTTGATCTATCATTTCTTTTTTATGCCGGATAAATTTTACTTTTATATTTTTATACATTCTGGTTTATTAATATAAAATAAAATATATATAACTACTTAGTGGTAGGTTATTATATAAGGAATCCCTTATATATATTTTTATCTTAAGGGATATAAATTAGAATAATGCCATATAAAAAAAGATACTTTTTTAATACCCAGCTTCTTGGGTGTATTTCCCCCCCCGCTTTGCGGGGGGGTATTAAGCTTATGATAATTAAAAGAAGTGAATTGCAAGAAAATCCTTAATTCTTAGCTCAAAAGATAAGGATAATTTGCAGCAAATAATATTCATATTATAAATATATAAATAAAACTAAAGTAAAAACATAATCTATGAATAAGTAAGAAAGCCCGGCCTATGGCCGGGTATCCCCCCCGCTTTGCGGGGGGTATTAATACTTATATTAGTTTTTAGTATATATTTTAAGAATATAAATGTTCAACGACTAGTTATATAAAATAGATAATAATATTTTTTAACCACGAGCGCTTCTATTATAATCTTATTAAGAGTATAATAAAACATAGTCTGAACTATATAGTCCGCCCGCAGCTACGCTGCGGGCGGGGGAATATATAGATATAAAATATAAAATATTTTATGATAACAAAATTGAGTTCCGGAGTGATATTTATTACCTTTTTATGCTATATTAAGATCAATACCTGATAAATTAGGAGGAGTTATAGCTATGTTTTCTGCTATATTAATATTATTAATATTACCTATAACAGATAGATCAGTTATAAGAGGTAATACATTTAAAGTATTATCAAAATTCTCTTTCTATTTATTTGTATTTAATTTCTTATTATTAGGTAATTTAGGTCAATTACATGTTGAAGTTCCATTTATTGTTCTAGGTCAATTAGCAACTATTTATTATTTCACTTACTTTGTTATATTAGTACCTGTTATATCATCTATAGAAAATATATTATTTTATATAGGTAATAAATAGTAATACTCCTTTTATTAATATATAAGGAGATAAAATATTCTTCTTATAAATGATCCCCCCCCCTTCGGGGGGGGATGATTATATCTCTTTAGAGATAAATTAATAAATAAAACCCCCCCGAAGGGGGGGTTGATTATTTCCCACATGACCGTGGATTAATTTAATTGAATACCTAACTTTCCCCTTTAATAGGTATATACATATCTTTTATATATATAATATACGATAGTGTATTCCATCCACCCGCATTGCGGGGGGGTTTATCTCTATATTTAGGAACAATGGTCCTTTATTCTTTTTTTAGTTATATGCCTGGCAGAGCTGGGTAAAATATATCTAAAAGAGAGGTTATTATATATATATACCGCCCACCTAAGGTGGGCGATTTCTATTTGCGGATTTTCCCTGCTTTATTATGCGGGGGATATATATCTTCGTTAAGCGTGGTATATAACTATTTATAGTAATCTGATATATTCATATATAGTTTAAAATAAACAAAATTTATATACCTCATAAAAAAAAACATACTTTTTAAGACCCGGCGAAGCCGGGCGTATGTTTTTTTTTATCTTAGGCCGGGTTAAAATAACCCTCTTCAATTGGGTTTCTTTATTCCCATATTTTTTCCCCAGCCTACCATTATTATATATCATATAATAATTGAAATTTGGTTCATTCTATATATATATAATCTTATATTTTATATATATGCCAGGCTTACTTAGGGTATAATAGTAATAATCAGGGGGGATAATCCCCCTGATGATCATCCCCCGCCCACCTCTCTAAAAAAAAACATCCCGCCTTCTAGGGCTTTTTAGCATGTTTTTTTTCAGGTGGGCGGGGGGATAATTATGATATTTAATAATCGGTTTTATAATTTTTATTTCTATATATATTTAGATATTCTAATTATTATAATGCCCGCCCACCTAAGGTGGGCGGGGAATACCGGCCAACTAATAAAAAATATATATCTAATATTTATGGGGCATTTTATAGTGAAATATATATGCCCGCCCATATATAAAAAAAAACATATGTTTTTTTTTATGGGCGGGTAATAATATAACCCCTTAAAAAGATATAATCATGGGGCCGTAGGCCCCATATTTATCCGCCCCTGAAAGGGGCGGTATATATTCTCCCCCGCTTTGCGGGGGGGTTAATGGGGGGCCCCCCCTCATAAATTTTTATCTTTTATTTGGTTTCTATCTACTGTTTATTTGTTATTATCTAATTCTTTATCTTCAAGATTAAATTTTGAAATATATTGGTTTATCATTTTGATAGCTAGTAAATAATTATTTAATTCTACATAATGATTTAACTTACTTTTGAAATCATAATATAGAGTAGGTAATATCTTATAATATATGGGTTCCATATAATCATACCCCCCGCAAAGCGGGGGGGGTAATGGGGGGCCGTAGGCCCCCCCTAATCATCACCCCCGAAGGGGGTGATCATTTATGTTTCTTATAGCAAGGGATACTAATATTAGGTACCATAATATCTCATATTTGTTCAACTCTCTTTTATTTCTATATAACTATTTATTTTATTATATATGTCAATCTTCCCTTTATATATAGATAAATACCATATAAAAAACATATTTTCTTAGATGTATTTTTTTTATCGAAGCGGGGGGATAATAACCCTAAAGGGGCGGGATATATTGTTAGTTGAATAACCTCTATGAAAGCCATAAATAGGTCGGGTATCAGGGAGTTTTATTGACCCCTCATTATTTCCGGATATATTTTTATATAATACATGACTTTGTAATGTATTTGACATATTATTATAAGTAGAATTAAATGCCCGTCCGAAGGACGGGGATACCGCCCACCTACGGTGGGCGGGCATTTATATAATAATATAATCATCTATGATAATATTAATACCTTCATAAATTTTATTTACGCTTCATAAATATGGGGGGGCCTACGGCCCTTGATATATCCCGCCCACCTCTCTAAAAAAAAAACATCCCGCCTTCTAGGGCTTTTTAGCATGTTTTTTTTCAGGTGGGCGGGTTAAATAATCATGATTGTTGGATAATATAACCTTTTTATGTGATATATCATATATATACATAATTTTTATTTCCCCGCTTAGCGGGGCATATACTAATGCCGCCCACCGAAGGAGGGCGGGAATTGTAAATTCTATCTGTAGCTGAGTGTCCTTCCTATTATTTTTATCTAAAATATGGGGAAGGGGGGGCCGATCTTATATACCCCCCCTTCGGGGGGGGGGATAAATATTTGGTAGAGTTTTTCGACTAAGACTCGCACTCTTATCTGACCATAATATCCGCCCCCCGAAGGGGGGCTAATATAAGGGCCCCCGAAGGGGGCCCTTATTATCTAGGGCCGGGGGCCCTTATATTTTTATGTTTATGTTAAGATTGTCAACAGATATATTATTCAACTCATAAAACTCCTTGAATTCACAAATTGTAAATACCTGAATAATCAAACTTATTTAGTTATATATCAATAAGTACTACACTTACAAAAGGAAATAAATAAAAGCGGTAAGGCACACACCAAAAAATATATCTATATCCTCGGGGCCGTAGGCCCCTTAATATTTGTAATATCCGCCCCCCCCCCCTTCGGGGGGGGCTAATTTAAGGGCCCATATTTTCCTATATTCTCCCTTCGGTGATCTTATTTAAGCTTTTAATATATATATATATGAAATATAGAAGTTTATTTAAACCTTATATTATATATATATATAAAATATATGATTGTATGCCCGCCCACCTTCGGTGGGCGGGTATCAAGGGGAGTTCCCCTCATTATATTATCTGTGTTATAGGAGAGGCTATTTATTTAAAATAAAATATATATCCAAAGGTATGAAGAAGATTATTATTTATAAAAAGATAAAGGGGGAGTCACTTTAAACATCGGGAGACCAATGTATTATAATTATATGCCAGTATTGGCTGCTATAAAAAACTTATTAAGAAGTTAGTTTTTTTTTATGCTTCATGAGGTATAAACATTATATATAAGTTAAATAATTAATAATAAGAATTAAGGTAATTAAAAATTACAAAAAAAATTAAAGAAATGATCGCAATTTTATCAACTTTGTTAACATTTTATGTTAGTCAAAATAATATCATTACATTATTAATAGCTATAGAAATATTATTATTAACTGTAACAGTAAAAATAATATATATAGGTAATATATATGATGATATACAAGCAACAATATTTGCTTTATTTATAATAATCTTAGCAGGTGCAGAATCAGCTATAGGTTTAAGTTTATTAGTTTCATACTATAGATTGAGAGGTAAAGTAACTAATATTTTATAATGTTTAATTTTTTAACTTATATTTTTGAAGAAACAATACATATAAATTTAGGTTCTTGAATCTCTTTAGGTAATATAAATATTAATTATGGAATTTTATTAGATCCTTTATCAATGGTAGTTATAGTTCCCGTAGGTTTAGTTACTATGGCTGTTCTATTTTATGCTATTGATTATATGAGATATGATCCTAATCGTAATCGTTTTTATATTATCTTAAGTATTTTCGCTATCTTTATGACTGTTTTAATTATAAGTGATAATTATGTTATGATGTTTATTGGTTGAGAATTTGTAGGAGTTATTTCTTACTTATTAATCTCTTTCTGAAATACTCGTTTAGCTGCTATGAAATCTGCTTTATCTGCTATTTTATTAAATAGAATGGGTGATGCTTTATTTGTAATTTTTATAGGTACTATTTTATCATTATATCATGCAGTTGATTTTAATACTATAGAATTATTAACACCTCATACAAATACAACAATATTAAATTTATTAGCAATAATGTTATTAATAGCTGCGACAGCAAAGTCTGCACAATTGGGTCTGCATTCATGATTGCTATCGGCCATGGAGGGAAACGTTTAAATGGCTTAAAAATAATAATAAATAAAAAGAAATAATATATAAAATATAAGGCTTTTATAAGTAAAATATATATACCGGCCGTAGGCCGGGTATAAAGATATAAAAGATATAACTTATAAAATTTTAAATTCTTATAAAGAAATATGAATTTAAGATATAATAAATAAGGTATGTCGATTTTAAGGACTCATTAATAAATTAGAATGTTCAAAAGAATAAAAAATTAATCCCCCCTCCTTAGGAGGGGGGGGATCCCCGCCCACCTGAAAAAAAACATGCTAATAAGCCCTAGAAGGCGGGATGTTTTTTTTTATTTTTAGAGAGGTGGGCGGGCATTATAAATACATCCTTAGTTTTTTTCCTATAAATAATATATGGATAAAACTCTTAAAAAATATAGTTTTTTATAGACTATACCGCCTTTATTAGATTTTAATAAATCGATAAAAATATCACCTAGGGCATAAAACTTTATAAGTTATAATAAATGAATGCCCGTCCGAAGGACGGGGATACCCGCCCACCTGAAAAAAACATGCTAATAAGCCCTAGAAGGCGGGATGTTTTTTTTTAGAGAGGTGGGCGGGTTTATATACCCGCGGAGCGGGTATTTTTATATTTTATGCTTTTTATGATATATGTTCTATTTCTAAACTTATACCTTATATATTATACAATTCAATATTCATATATACTATATCTAAACTTATACTTTATAAATTATACTATTCAATATTGATTTTTATCTAAATTATTTTTATATTATAAACCCCCCCCCGAAGGGGGGGGATAATATTGGTCCCTCCTTAAATCTTACTATATGCTGGAATAACTTAAAGCTAGATTAACTTAAACTATAGATATATATGGGCCCCCGGCCCATGTTAATATCCCCGGATTTATTATATATAATTGTAATATATATCGCTGTGCAATACTGACATTATATATTAATTAACTAGAATAAAATATAGGAAAGTAATATAAATTTAGATATATAGTTAATCAGCAGGAAACCAAAAGATATATTAACCCCCCCGCGTAGCGGGGGGGGTGATTATATACCGCCCCTGTAAGGGGCGGATATTTTAATCGAAGTAGGATCCTCAGAGACTAAACGTAAGAAATATAATAATAAATAAAAAAAAAATGATTAATATATGCCCGCCCACCTTCGGTGGGCGGGCATCCCCGTCCTTCGGACGGGCATTTATTATTATATTATGTTATAGTCCAAATTTTATTAAAAAAATGCCAACACCTGTTAGTTCATTATTACATGCAGCAACAATGGTTTGTAGTGGAGTATTTGTATTAGTAAGATCATCTTATATATTAGAATATACTCCTTCAGTATTATTATTTATATTATGATTAGGTGGATTAACTACTTTAGTAAGTGGTTTAATTGCTGTAGTATCAAATGATATAAAAAGAGTTATAGCATTATCAACAATGAGTCGTCAATTGGCTCGAAAAATATATATATATATATTTAGAAATCAGGCTATTTACGAAAAAATATATATGATATATAAAATAAAAAAATATATCCGCGGCATAAAATTAATATTTAATACCCCGAAGGGGTATCCCCGTCCTTCGGACGGGCATTATAATAATAAAATCCTTATCAATGATAGGGATCTTCATCACACTTCCGTAGGAAGTGTCATTAATATTTCCCCGCCCCCGCTACGCGGGGGCGGGTATATAAATAATATATTATGCCCGACTCCACTGGTAAATATAAATATTTTATCTTTAATAAATTTAGGTTATTATATAACAGAATTTATAAATAAAGAAGATTTATTTTTTAAAAATATGAAAAAATATAATATATATATATTATTTAAAATATGTTTACATATTAAAGATTTAAATCTAGAAATAATTAAGAATGCCCGCCCACCGAAGGTGGGCGGGAATTTAAAAGATATATCTTTATGTAAAAATGATAATATATCTCAAGAAGATCAAAAATGATTTGAATGATTAGCTGGTTTAATTGATGGTAGAGGTCAATTAATTATATCTAAAAAAGGTTATGCTAATTTAAAAATTATAATAGATTCTAAAAATAAATCTTTATTATATGAAATTAAACATAAATTAGGTGGTACTATTAAATCAATATCAGGTGATAATTCATTTAAATATAAATTACATCATAAAAAAGGTATGATTAAATTAATTAAAAATATTAATGGTTTAATAAGAAATCCTTCTAAAATGATTCAATTAAATAAATTATGTAATTTATATAATATTGAATTTATTGAACCTAAATTATTAACTTATAATAATGGTTGATTTAGTGGTTTATTAGATTCAGATGGTAAATTTATTTATGATAAAAAATCTAATCAATTAAAATTAACTATATTACATAAAAATAATTATTTATTAAATCCTTTAATAACATTATATAATGGTAGAATTAATATAACTAAATTTAAAGATTCATTTATATATGAAATATATAGAAAAAATGATTTATTAAATTTAAATAATTATTATTTATCTAATTATAAATTAAAATCTAATTTATATTTAAAATTTAAATTAATAAATGATATCTATTATCTTATATATAAACAAAATAATGCCCGCCCACCTTTGGTGGGCGGGTATCCTCTAACGAAGGAGGAGTATTCTTTAAATAATAAATTAACCCCCCCGCGTAGCGGGGGGGTTGATTATATCCCCCCCGAAGGGGGGGATAAATGCCCCCGCTTCGCGGGGGTATTATATCGGGGTTCCCCCGATAAATTAAAATATCATAATGATTTTATTAATTTAATTAATAAATGAAATAAATTATAATACCGTAGGTCAGTATCGCCCGCTAAGCGGGCCATTATTTATTTATTTTACTTTTTTAAGTATTTTATTTTCCACGGGGCATATTATATTTATATATAACATATTCTCTTTAATTAAAATAATGGGGGGCCGTAGGCCCCCCTATCATTTCCCCCCCCCTTCAGGGGGGGGGAAAATAATTATATATTGGATATTATATATACAATTCGAAGATAACCAAAGCTCATAATAATATATATATATAATATATGTTATTATAATAATAATTATATAAATTCATTACCCGCCCTTCGGGCGATATATATAATAAGTAATTTATATATAATCAATTCCCATTTTTTAGGGCATAATTGGTTTTAATTATCAATATAGATAGTGCCCGGCCGTAGGCCGGGTATGAGGGGGGTTACCCCCCCCCTCATTAAATTATTATAAGCAAGTTAGTAGGAATCTCAGAGGCCATACGCCTGATATTTATTACCCGCCCTAATATAAAAAAAAAGATAAGCTTATCTTTTTTTTTATGGGCGGGCATATATTAAATAAATAAAGAAATGGTCCACTTAAAATCTTTATTTAGAGATTTTATTTGCAATTAGCTATTATGATGTTAGCTATTGGTTCTAGTGCTTATGATTTAGCTATATATCATTTATACTGTCATGCTTTTTTCAAAGCTTTATTATTTATGTCAGCTGGTTCAATAATTCATAGTTTTATGTCAGAAACTCAAGATATGCGTAAATATGGTGGTTTAATAGAATATTTACCTTATAGTTATGTATCAATGGTTATAGCTTCATTATCATTAATGGCTATACCTGGTTTGACTGGTTACTATTCGAAAGATATAATAATTGAATCTTTATATGGTACTTATACATTAAGTGGATATATAATGTATTTCATTGCTACTGCATCAGCTACATTAACAGCAATATATTCAATAAGAGTATTATATTTAACATTCTATAATAATCCAAGATCTAATAAATATACTTATGGATTTATTCATGAAAGTAATTTTATGATTATACCTATGACTATTTTAGCTATATATAGTATATTCTTAGGTTATTATAGAGATAATGTTATATTCCATTTAAATTTAGGATTACCTCATACTAATACATTTATTGAAACAGAATTTACAATCCCAACTATTTTTAAATATTTACCTATGATATTAGGTTTATCATTATCTTTATCTTTAGTTTATATTTATGAATTTATGTATAAATTACCTAAATCAGGTACTTTAAAATCATATATTTATAATTTCTTTAACCAACGTATTTATTTTGATCAATTATTAAATAATTTAATAATTAGACCTGTTTTAATATTTGGTGGTTATTTAAATGAATTAATTGATAATGGTTTATTAAAAGTTTTAGGTAGTACTGGTATTGGTAGATTAATCATTAATGTACCTATTATTATTATTATTAATATATTTATTATTTTAATTTTATCTATTATTTAATGATAATATTCTCATATATTAGAATATAATGCTGATTTATTACGGGGGATAAAAGAATACCCCGCTAAGCGGGGCATATAAATTTATATCCTAAAAGAGAAGATTAAATACCCGCCCGTAGGGCGGGGATATATAGGCCCGCCGAAGGCGGGCCTTTATTTATTTATCTCCTTAACGTGATATTTTCTCTTTTACATTTTTCTTATACATGGGCATATTTATGATATTTATATACCACTAGGGTATATTACCATGGGCCCCTTCGGGGCCCATTTTTATTTTTTATATATTCATATATTTATAACCTTTTCTAAACTTATTAAATTTTCTTTATATTAACCCTATTTTTACAAACCATATTTTACACATTAATATTTAATTATTACCCAAGTAAACCAAGAGGCATTAAATATATTTTATTAACCTTAATAGTATATAACTATGTGAGATACAAGATAATAAGCCCAGCGGGGAATAAAACCTAGGGCATAAAATTATAATATAAAAATATTATCTTTAAGGTAATTATCCCCCCCCGAAGGGGGGGATGATCATCCCCCGCCCACCTTCGGTGGGCGGGGGATAATTATCAAGATGAAATCTTGATGATAAGGGGGGCCTACGGCCCCCCCATTACCCCCCGCGTAGCGGGGGGGTTTGATTCACCCCCGCCCACCGAAGGTGGGCGGGGATGATATTTAAAATGTTACTAAAATATGTTTTTTATTCAATATTCCATGTGTTATACTTATGGTTATAAATTAACTACAAGTGAGCTTATATTTTATTTAGTAGATATAATCACATATATAAGGAGACCCATATAATCATTTAAGGTACGGGATTGTGAAGGGTAATATATAAGATAGATAATAACGGGCATATAAGAATTAATCTTATATAACTTACGAGGGTATCCCAGCCCGCCCACCTTCGGTGGGCGGGCATTATATTTTTATGATTTATAAGTAAAATATATAGGTGATGTTATTTTCATCATTTTTAACCTTATTAGTATTTTCTACTTATACAAGTCCTACAGTTAATATAACTGATAGTGATAATAAATTAAACCATGAAAATGGTGATAAAAGTTCAATTATTGGACATTCTATTATAATAAATAGATTAGGTATATTAGTATTTAGTTTTGTATTAATTTTATTAATTAATTCAATAAATATAATATCTTTAATACCAGGATTTACTTTATATAATAGTTGATTTAATTTTACATCATTTAATTTACCTTTAATATTTCTAATATTATTATTAATAATAAGTTTATTAATATATAATACAAATATAATATCAATAAATAAAGATAGAATATTATTATCACCTTATTTAATATTATTAATATTAGCGAATAGTATAGGTTTATTATTATTTCCTTTAGTTAATGATTTATTAGCTTTATATATAATAGTAGAATTACAAAGTTATTCATTATATTTATTAACAGGTTTACATAATAGATCATATAATGCTTCTAGAGCTTCTTTATTATATTTCTTAATGGGAGGTGTAGCTTCTGCTATTATTTTATTAGCTTCTTATTTTATTTATTCTTTAACCGGTTCTACTAATTTATCTGATATTCAAATATTTAATTCATTAGATAGTAATAATAATTCTTATATATATTTTGATATATTATTAATAGCTTTATTCTTTAAAATGGGTTTAGCACCTTTACATCGTTGAAGTATAGCAGTATATAATTATGCACCAACTTATATAACAGCTTATATAAGTATAGTTGCTAAAATATCTATATCATCATGAATATTCTCTAATGCTATATTATTTAATCATTATATATTTATAATATTTTTTTATTTATCATTATTTATAGGATCATATAAACCATTATATCAAATAAATATTAAAACAATATTAGCATATAGTGGTTTATTAAATTTTGGATATTTATTATTATCAATAATAACATTTGATATATCATTTTATATATATATAATACAATATACATTAACACATGTAATATTATTTTTAAGTATATTAGCAGCGAGTCAATATATAAGTAAACCTAATTCAATATGATCACCATTAATATATATACATCAATTAAAATTACCTAATTTAACATTAGCAATATGTATGATATTAGCATTATTTTCATTAATAGGTATACCACCATTACCAGGATTTTATGGTAAATTATATATATTAATAAGTGCTTTACAAGATAATTATATATTAGAAAGTTTAATATTAATTATATGTAGTGTTATAGCAACATATTATTATGCTAATATAATTAAAGTTTTAATAACAAGTAAAACAATAGTAGAAAAAGATAATATATCTCAAAGTTATAATTATATTAATGTATCATTAGCTTATGTTATAGCTATAGCTACTGTATTATTAATTAGTTTCTTTATATATTTACCATTTATTTCGGAAGGTTTATATTTAATAACTATTTAATATGTTTACATTTTATTTATATTTAGCTCCTTTTGTAGCTTGTCTATTAATACTTATTAATTATTTAATTTCTACTTCTAATTCTTATATTGAAAAAGATGGTCCTTTTGAATGTGGTTTCACTTCATATCAACAATCTAGATCTGCTTTTAGTGTTGCTTTCATTTTAGTTGCTATCTTATTCTTACCTTTTGATTTAGAAATCTCTTCTATTTTACCTTATGTTGTTAGTGCTTATTCTAATGGTATTTATGGTTTAAGTATCTTAATTCTTTTCTTATCTACTTTAGTTATCGCTTTTGTTTATGAAATTAATTTAGGTGCTTTAAATTTAGAAAGACGTTATATTAATAAAGTTAAAGAATTAAAAATTAAATGATTAAATTAAATAACTCACCTTGATATTATTATTAATCTTATAAATAATATACCCAAGTAAGAAAAAATATATTCATATATAAAAGTTATATAATGAGGAAATCAACCCAATTATCTTTAATTTATCTCTAAAGAGATATAATCATCCCCCGCCCTACGGGCGGGGGATAATTTAT